CTGGGCAATCGCCGCGCTAGGCGTGAGGTCGACCACTTCTGCAAGGCGCGTACCCGCAGGGCAACACGGTATAGCAAGACAGGGCACCGGCGAAGAATGGCCCGATTCGTAGTGGATAATATATGCTCAGACGAGGAAGATTCGATCCCCGCCCTTGGGAAGTAATTTTCATTTTCTACCTCACCACGATATTCCCTTGACTCACCCGGCCGGGATTGGTAGTACGGGCAAATCTGTACCCGGGACAGGGGTAGACCCATCCGCGTTCAGGCCCGGCAGGTAGAAGCGGAAAGGGTAGAGATGTAACGGCGGGACATGCACCGGATTCATGGTTCCCAGCCGTGGCTACTACCACGGGACGAGCATGGTGTGGAGGAAAGAACTCCTTCCCCGGGCCGCCCGCACGGGGCGACCGGCAGGGCGACCGGCGGGGCTGCTCCGGACGGCTGCTAAAGGTAAAGGATAAGTCAGCCCGCCAGCCGCAACCGGTATGTCCTTTCATCTCCGCATCGGTTTTTTTTCTTCCTCGCTGCGGAGTCACATACAGGATGAAACCTTCGACGAAAAAACAGAACGAGGTGGAGCGAGCTCAGCAAAATACTATAGAGAGCTTTTGGCACGCCCCCCCCCAGGTCTTTGGGTAGGGGGGGAGCTCTTCATTCCTCGCGGATAGGGCAGCGCCACGAGCGACCAAGTATGGAATGAGTTAGACACGGGAAATCACTTGATAACGGAATCACAAATTGGGAAGACGGAGTGGTGGGGAAGGTCCTATCGGGCGGGTCAACCCGACTACTCTTGCGAAAACACATTATGGTTTCACGCCGGGGCCTAGCCAGGTCCAGCGTGGTCGCCCAACCTGGTCTTTTCCAGGGCTAACTACTTCTTCATGACATGAAACGGACTGAGAGGACGGCTTAACGCCTGCATGTGATGATGCAAATATTGGTTCTGCACCGAGCTGCTGGACTGAATAACCGCATAGCCCACGTTTGCTGGGCGGTATAGCGCGCCAGTCATAATGTGTTCTGCCCCAGAGTGTCTCTTTAAATGTTTTGTTACGCCGTTATTCATTGCCACGGGCGAGCTAACTGAGGTTTGAATTAGCCTGCATACAAACCAACCATATGGATAGCTCACGGCGTTATTTGGCGATTTGGCGCAGGGTATGCTATTATGCCCACATCCCACTGGAGGTGGAGTCCGCCGTGGTGAAACCGGTAGACACGCTGCTCCTGGGGGTGGGGCAGTGCTAAGCTAAAGGCGTCCCGGTTTGAGTCCGGGCAGCGGTGTCTGCATGGTATGTACATACATACGCAAATGCTTCTATTTGTATGTGCGCCCGAGTATATATATATGTATGTATATGCATATACATATATGTATGTGTACGCACAATTGTCTCCGCAGCAGGAACTTCGATGCAAAGACTGCCAAGGTGCACCTGCGGACCTTACTTGCTGCTTACGCGGACCAATAATGCTCAATCTATTGAACAGCAGAGACCGCGCGGCTGACCAATCTCGCTTCGGAGGAGTAGATGATGCAGGGTATCCCGATCATTACGGCACCCGGAACCCCGGAACGAGTGTTGGCTCACATATTCCTTTCACTCCCTTTTCCTGTAACTATTCCTTATCGGGGGGGGTCAGTAACCGGGAGCAGGAGTGAGGAACTAGATGATTCGGGCCGGGGAGGCGCGGCAATTGCTTCCGTCTGTGCAACAGGATCCCTCTCGAACCGCTGGCTTTACACTGGGCACTCACCACCGAGTGATCTATATGAGTCATCCACGTTTCTCTCGCGGAGTCCCCGTTCAATTCATATGGCTATTACTTGTGGTCATAACAAATGGTTGGGCACGATTACCGCACCAAGCGCAACGTCGACTCATGGTTTTGCCGCTGCGGGCGCCTCCGGGGATATGCCGCGATCCACAGTTTCAGTGCCTGCTTCGCAGTCCCATCGGTTGATGATGCATGTGAGTACGATGACGCCCAGCTACGCGACTCTCCTACGCGGGTCTTTGTTAGCAATGGCTTTCCCGGTGGTTACTGCAGGTGAACATACGGATATTGATATCGTTGTCGATGATCCTTGTACCCCTGCGCGGTCCACCTTTATAGAGGGCATTGCTGGGGGGCACGACGAGAGGTTGCTGAACATCCCTATCCCTTTGCACATAGGTCGCCGCGAGAGTAAATTACCCCAACGATTAGATCGTCGGAGTTATCGAATAATTAGCCTGGGCTTCCTCCTCTCAACTCTCGGTATTCTTCCCGGAGCAGTACGGGCTAACGAGGCGTGGGGATATCACTGGAATCGGGACCCCAAAGAGACTCGGGCCCTGATAACTCGGCTCACATTTGCAATTCATCTACACACCAGAATTTCCAAGGGTTGGCGAGGGGAAGGACCAGCAATTGTAGCTTCCTCGGGGTTCCCTACAACCCGGATTCGCCACTCAGGGGTCAACCCATCAGGGAGGGGTCTGCACAGCCACGGGCGGCTGATACAATGCTTATGCACCCACAGCCGGCGGGCGCTCTTCGGCCAAATTTTAATTGCTTAGTTAAGAATCCCCTTTATGCAAAGGGGCCATCAATACCGCACGTGGCTCAGGGTTCTGAACCCCGTGTGTGAGCCGCAGGTCATCGATTTGGGGGAATGAGCGGTTACCCCCACAGCCCGTTCCCGGCGGTTATTCAGGAATTAGCAGGACGAGTGGCCCGTCGACCCCCGCGGCGGAGGGCAGTGCCGACGCCGCCGGCTCAATTCCGAAGGCGGGGCTTAGTTGGAGCGAGAATCGGCGGTGTCAATTAATTATAGGCAATGGGGGGGCAAGGTGGAATAAAAATCTTCAAGATGCTTTGCGCAGAGGTAGCCCCCCTGCCACATGGAGCACTTGGTGTGGCGCGGGGGAAGGTTACGCATATATGGTTGATACTGTTGCTCCCACAGTGGTGACGGTTGATTATCCCTAAGCTGATATAGCACCTACAGCTGGTGGCTACCTCTCCACAAATAATTTGTTCCGCTGTGTGCAGAGCCACCCCTTGCCCGGCGACATGGTGGGCACAATCAATTAGCGGGCCACCAGGTTCGGTAGGTGGTGCCTCGTTCGGGCGTAGGAATGGCTGCCGCCACGCCCGTACGGCCGGTAGGGGAAATACATGCTCCACTACAACCTATTTCTGCCGGCGTAGGAGGGCGCGGCGGCGTCGATCGCACTGGCTGCATGAGAGATCGTCTGTGGCCCCGCGAGGGCCTGCCCATAATTGAGTCCATACCGGCGAGGGGCAGGCGATAGGGCACCAAAGAACTGCTGGCGAATAAATGCTTCCCTCTACTCATTGAGTAAGTAAGGTCCGCCCAGGCGGAGAAGCCCAAGCCACGTAAGGGACCGCCAGCCAAGGGTTACAGGCCTTGCCGGGGGAGGGGGGACGGGATCATCCATGTTATAGCTACAACACGCACGTTTGAGATTTGCAGCTGCGCATAGACACCATCCCCACCCCGGGGGCCAACAGCCTGCAAGTTAGCAGGAATAATCGCTGAACCGCCGGAAAAGTGAAATACCCTGTTGAGTTCAGGCAAGTCCTTGGCTACTGCGCGTGTAGCGGCATCATAGGAAATCAGCCGTCGTGGGCCCCAGGTCAAACTGCCGGTTCACAGAGTCGCCAATGCTGCCAGCGGGCCCCCTGTGGGGGTCCGCCGGTCCCTAGTATACGTCGTCAACTGACCCCGCCCGCGGGGACACATATCGATTTAGTGGTAATCCTCTCCACAGACCGAACGAATGGGTTGATCATCGGAACCGAAATGGTATACACATGTGAGTCATTGATAGAAACCCTGGCGAACTAATTCCGTGGGTTTATCAGTGAGCGGCCCCTCCCTCCCTCCCTCCCTCCCTTCGAAAGGGAGGGCGTGGCCACGAATAATAATAATAATAGTAATGGGAACAGGAATAAACGTAGAGAGGGAGACAATTACCAGTTAGCCAGGGAAAGTTGCTAGCAATCGGGGCGGGCAGACGCGGGGATCGAAGGGCCGCCGTTCCCTACAACCGAATGGGCCCGGGGTCTTATCAGTAGGGGGTTGAGCCCTTCGGGCACTATACTATTGGGGAGGGAAGACCCTTCCCCCCTCAATTACTCCAAACCTGGTGGACCCGCAATCAATAGGCCAGACCCATACTTCGAGTTGTCTCGGGTCCCAAGTAGACGCGCACACTCAGGAAATCCGTCGGGCAAGCGGATTCACACCTTTTACATCCAACGCAGTCTTCCGTTCTGGGAGCAGAAGCTACTTGGTTAGCCTTACATCCATCCCATGGTACCATTTCTAATACATCTGTAGGACAGGCTCTCACGCATTGGGTACAGCCAACACATGTATCATAAATCTTTACTGGATGTGCCATTGGATCCTCCGACCAAAAGTGTTTGATGAAGCCGTGAGCCCTGAACTAGCTGGGGTATCAGTGTATTGCAAATAACGTGACCCTCATTTCCACCGGTCCGGAAGGAAATAAATTGCTCGGACCCCATCGAGGAGCATATGGGGCACATAAGAGCTGGAAACATTCGCCGGACCCAATTGTCTCCCGCGCCTGCAAATCAGCCAAATCTTTATAAACTTGTTTTGCAGACCCAATTTTAGGCCCCTCATGATCCTAGCCACAAGTGAATGAACGGGTTACTGATTATTTGCTAAAAGGAAACATTATTTAAGCTGATGAATATACATATTAATTGAGACTAGAGGCTTATTCCATTGGTAGCACACTAAAGACATTGTATATTGTGTTACAACAATGTGTTTCTAAGTGGGGCTTACGCGCGGGGTGGCAAGTTACAACTTTGATGAATCGAAGTCAGTGTAGGTGAAGCAGCCTCGCATTGTAGCGCATAGCTGGGGCGCGGACTGAACTAATAGCCGCTTCTGCGGCGGGTGCGGCCGCGGTCGCAGGCATTGTGGAAATTTACCCTCTGGCCCGCCCACCATTAAGTTAATTACTAAGTGCGGCGGGATTCCTCGCAGTGACCGTCAGCACTCCTCCACCATGTAGCAGCCATCCTGGCTTCGCCCAATTAACCATAATGGTTCTTCAAGAATACAAGCAAACTCTAAGCATGGCAAATCGGCTTCCTTCGCTCGTATTAAGCCAGAACCTATTTGTAAAACTCAAGTCCTCTAGTCGATGGTAGGGCCAAATAATATTTTTCAGTATTCGGGTTTCTGCTTCCATGCCACGTCGATCTCGCGCCGGGGGTTCCCCGTTCTGTTGTTCACGGCTCCCCGCGGCGCTTCCCTGGCGTTCGAGCTCTTGGTTACCGCTATCAGGCTCCCCCCCGTGCAGGGACTCCAGTATCCCCAGTTCCGCGCGGCGCTCCGGGAGCAGAGCGTCACCGATATGGGACGAGTAAGAAATCGTTCTGTTCCTATTACCTAGAACCCTAATGCGCGGCATAGGTTCCTCATAGGAAACCAGATATAATATAACTTTAAAGCGATGTTGGAGGTTAAGAGAAACACTGAGCATCTTGCACGCCAGAAATTGATCGCTTACTGCTACCGGAATACGGTGGCCCAGATTTTCCAGCAGCGCTCCCCGCGCCCTAGTCGCCCGGGCATAGTGAAGAAGTAGGTCCGTATCTATCAGCATCCTTTCATAGATTGATTCCAGGCGAGAGGATCCGGCAGGATCGGATACGGCGGTCAAAGCGTGCAGGGAGCTCAGAGTATCTTGTACTCTCGCCATTCCAGCCGCCACTTGTTCGGATCTGAAGTCCCACCTATCAATAAGCCCCTCCCGGGCGGTTCCGCTCACTACCCAGTTTGGTTTGCCCGGGTCAATTGCGAAGGTACGTTTAACTATGAAAGATATATCCGGATCGTACGTGAAACTTTTTAGGCTGCATGTCGCTTCACATTTAGGCATTTCCAGGATATGGAACCGATTGAGGACCCCTATGTATAGCCACAATCGAAGATTGGAATTGATACCGTTTTCGCCGCTTATTCGGCCTCTGGTCTTCCCCCCATTTTCACAATTAATGACCCAATCTCGACCTATGCCGCTCCGGGCGCAAGCATTCGATGCGAACACTTCCCCTTGTTGGGCCACTGAGCACGGGCACACCTGAGCGTCCGCCAGGGGGGGCGCCAGCCCCAGATGACTCTGCAACATGAGATTGCTGTTACACCGCTTATTAATCTTCCCAACCTGTGTAACGCCCGCCGGGGTAGCCCCAGTGGACGTTGCGTGCGGGGGGATCGCTATGCTGATACCCATTGATTGATCTCTCCCTCGAGGATCATTGTATAGGCGCCCAACCTTGGTGTGCCATCCCTGCGACGCTATTCCGCGCCATACATCCATGGGCACATCGTATCGCTGCAGATCCCGCAACCGTTTCTTCCAGGCCCTTCTTCCCATGGCTTGGGGTTCCCCACCCGGTGGTTTCCCCTGCTCCTCGGAGGAGACTGCTGGAAAATGCGTATCTCGTTTCACGCTGAAGCGCAATTTCCGGCGCTCCGAGTCTATGTCTATTGAACGAGGGCACTTTTTTAAGCTTAGACGCCATATTGCGCAAAGTGCGTACGCCCGGGAGATTGATCTCATGCCCCAACTGCGCCTGGCGGGTAGAACTATGCCTCCTCGACCAGTGGTTGAATTTCCAGCCCTACCGAATGACCTTGTGTTACTCTCTGAACAATCTTTCCATCGGCCGAAACACGTTCCTGCATAATTACGAAACCTCACTACGTGTCTCGTGAGTCTCCTAACTAATCGTACGTTGAAACAGGTGGAAAGGGTTCGGTAGCTGAGCATAATTCTACGTGCATTTCTGAACAGGGCTCTGCCTAAACGGATCATTATTTGGTGGCTCGGTCGTGTATGCACCCCGCGAGTCGCCCGAGTCATTGGAATCGGTGTCTTGCTGGGGAAGGGCCCATCAATATGCCGCTGGTCCTCACCACTCGGTGAGCCGTAAGAAACGCCTTCTCCGCGAGGTGACCCCACGGGTTGGTCGCCGGCCCTACCATCACTCCAGGCCAAAGACTCTAATTCCTCGATACCTAGGCGAGCCATGTATTTGGACAGCCCCGGTGTAGTTGCTGCCCGCAGACACTCACTGCCAAGTGTGACTTCTTCAACCGAGGAGTCATTACTTCCGCCACTGAGCCCATAAGAGTATCTTTCATGCCCGCCCGGCTCAACGCCCGGCACACTATCACCCCTGGGTCCACCGGTACTAGTTCCCACCGGGGGCTTACGGTGCCCTGCATAGAGGTTTGGGCCCCTACCGAATCGACTGAGGAACTTAACACTAATAATTTTTTTAATCCCCGAGACCTTCCCTCCCCACTTCCTTTTTGCGTCCCTCAGAAAGGGTGCCCAAAAGGGTGGAGCTTGCCTCCTCCTACCGCCAAAGGGCAGCGACGCTTGATACCCCGTCGTGGTCAAATAACCGTATCCCAAGTCTTCACCAGGGTTCCCACGGCCATACGATCTTGCCCGGGTTGATACAGCGGGATCGATTTCCTTATCGCCGTGATGCCCCAGCATTATCGATTGCTTAGGCACAACAATATATCGGTGCTCCAGATAGAAAGGATTCACGACCTTGATCTGGACACCTTCCTTATACCATTGCGGGGGCAACCCCTTTGATGCAACTTCAGCACCCTCATAATTGCATCCCACGTAAATTTCGTTACGCAAATCTTTCCAGTCCTCTGCCCAGTCAGTCGTTTGGAATGCTACTAAGTAACCAATATTCTTTAATATGATTAACGTAGGTAACACAATATTTCTTCTGATATATGCCTGGGAGATCAATAAGCAACCTCTTACCCAGTGTGCGGTTGAAAAATCCCATCCCCTTCCCGCAATGCGAGTAACTTCCGCAACTGCCGTGGCGGCGTGAGAGTCGGGGTGCTTCAATCCTGGTTCCTCCCCCGATGGGCGGGACGCATAAATTGATTCTGAATTCACGTATGGCATAGAGTGAAGTGAAGCAGATTTTTCAGAAAGTCTAAGTGATAAGGCAGATTTCGTTCGGTATTGCAATAGTTCCCACACTAAGGTCTTGCGCCTTCGGGCACGCATTGATCCTATTACCAAATTACGTCGATAGTCCGGTTGCATCACGGGCCGTTTCCGCACTCTGGTAATCCCCGTCCTATCATTGGTGACATAATCTACATTCTTAACCTTCGTTCCGCGAATATCATGCCCTGCGCCCAGGGAGACTTCGGGTACCAAGGCCGACTTGGTCTGGGGCTTTCGTTTGAAGATTGGTACAGACCGAGCATCGTGCGTTTGCAGCAGTCTCCTCACCGCGGATACGTAGCAGTTACTTCTACTAATAACGCCACTCGGGGGTTTCCTCCGCCGATTACGAGTGCCCCGTCCCCCCGTGGCGGACGCATGGGACGGGTATAAACTCCTTGCAAAATTGTAGGGTACCTTGCGGCAAGATCCACGCGTAAAGGCCCAGGCGGATCTTAAATCCACAATAACTCTTCCACGTAATTTCTTGCTGGGGCAAGGATCGAAGTTTTTAGCAAAAACGCTCTTCCCACGACCGTAAGAACCGGTTTCAGTATCTGTAACTTCTATCGATGAGTACCCATGCTCCAAGGCTTCAGGTCTATCCGTTGATTCTTTACTCAAGGAGGACCCTTTCTGCCCAGTGAGCCTGACCCACTCCTGGTGAATATGGGAATCCTCCTCCGGAGGGTTATCTGGCGCGGTATTAACATATCCATATGGATCCCCACCAAAAATTGACGGACTAGGTAGAAAGGACGGAGATAATCTCCGCCTTCCGTTACCTACACACACGTGGAAGAAACGCTGGGATACTCCCTTTCTTATGGGGCTCGCCGTATTGTAGTAGTTTTTCACGTACCGAAAGGGCCGGACACCTCCTTTGCGGTAATCGAATACACTAGTGGGCCATGCGTGGAGCCACAAAAGCTTCGGAATACCACCGTCCGGCCGTAATTCGTGCCATTTATCATGGAAGGGAGTAGCGGGCACGGGCAATGGAGATCTGCCAAGATACAAAAGGCGAAGGGCCGTAACAATAATACTAGAAATTCGATTAATAGGACTTCCATCGACCAGCCCCGGCCCAGAGGAACTGCCATACGAAGTAGCCCCAGGAACCGCTAGTAGTTCGACCAAGTGCTTGAGTAAGATGGAGCCGCCTAACCAGCCGAAAATGCTACTTATCGCGAAAATGAGCTGGTCGCTGTGGCGGTGGATAATGAGTTTTACCAACCTTGCAGGTGCGGGGCTAACCAGAAAGACATAATGGGATAGCGAAACGAGAGAAATGTCCAGTAATGTGTTTCGACGAACCGTTATATTCCTCGAAGTGACTGCGTACGCTTGACCGGCCGCGGCAGCAGCGCGGAGGCCCGTCGTTGTGTGAGGCACCCCCTCCTCTCCATTCAATCGTAAATGGCGCCGTATGCAGTGCCTGCAGAGCAAAATGTATGGAAATACCAGCAGAGTGATCGCATGTGGTTTGACCAACGTAACGTAGGTACGTGAGTGGTACACGGATAATATTATAACTAGTTGCCCTATGATGGAACTGCTTATGACGGAGCCGCTGCCAATACCTCTATCTGAGGCAGGGGCTATCCTCGCTAGTAATAGATGGTAAAGGCCCGGGGGTAATGCTGCGATAAATCCACAGTACAATCCGAATAGGATCAGTGGGCCCGACATGTTTACCCATGAGGGTACCCGCGGCGAACACAGGTGTGAAGCCCATTTTTGCATGGCGGAATTGCTTTCTCGGGGGAGGGTGGAGATGGGATATGATAAACTCTCGTTTCCGCCGAAGTTGAGGAATCTTCATATAGGATTTCTCTTTTTCTTTCTCCACCTATCTGCTCTGTAGGTATTTCGGATACAGCGGTGCCAGAGGTTACGCAGTATCGGTAAGGTTTACTAGTCTTTGCGCAAAAACGTTTCTACCCCCGCTGCTCGGATGCAGGGCCGGCCCCGCCGGTCCAGTATGGCGACGATCCTACCAATTTAAATGTGTTGTTAAGCATGCGGCTCCCCAGCCACGGGGGGGGGGAATTGCCACATCATTGAGTCATTGTTCTGATTGACCGTACAGGCCAGGGTCTCCCACGTTGCTACGGCGTAACGACCGGGTCACTAGTTGGGGGATGTCTCTCGCATTGGCAAATCCATGTATTGGAGCAAAAGTGGACTCGACCGACCACTTGGTATCAATACCTCTTGCTTCCGGCGGATTAGCATTAGCCGTTCCAGTAATGGCTAAATCCGGTTGTGACTCACGCATACGTTGTATCTGATCGTAATTGTCCGGTTTTTCGACGACCCGCGGCATGGGTATACACATGTCCCTAGATGTCTCTCGCGAGGGTGCTGATTCGGCAGCTTGGTATTGTTTATCCATATATGGGATACCAACCTCATGAACGATCGTTCCACATCTTATAGGAGGTCGTGCTGGAGATACTTCTAAAGGATTGTCCCCCATTGAGAATACGGATTTTCCGCGTACCAAACCAGGGTAATCCTTTGAGCCTTCCCGCATCGCGTCCTCCCTTTCCCTCAAACCTCTGGGTTGAATGCCGAATACTGGACAAATCTTTTCGGTCCGAGCGCGTGTTCCATCGGGACCTATAGGGAGAGGCGCTCCGATCAATCTACATTTCCGACGTCGCATCAGGGTTGTCGCTGTGCGACTCAAGAATGGATTTGCACCGCAGACGTACACCCCAGCGCCTAGGGACGGAAGGTCCGTGTATCTTCGAGCAGGTAACCAGCCCGCTGCCCTAACAGATTGGCGTTTCAATTCCGAACTCGGTTGGGAAGCAACCATAGCGGGTAATGATCCGGAAAGAACCAAGGGAGGATTCGTTTCTTCGAGTGCCGCCACGGGTTTCAGAGGCCTGGTAGGGCGACGTGCTGGCCACTGGTCCCTTTCGTCAACGCTCAGATGTTCTGCGCAACGGTGCGCCGTGGCGGCAGGCGCAGTATCTTCCCCCTGCGTGGAAGCATGATCTGGTCCATTCGCCCTTGCTACCACAATTGGTATTCCAACCTCGGTCTCCATTCGTGGCGCCATGCCCTCCGAATCCATCTTTATTATTTCCGTAGTGCAGGTACCAATCCGTGTGATAACACTGGGATCCCTATCCTCCGCTATTTGGGGGCAAAGCCTTTTTAACTCTCCATGATCATTCGGTTGAGCTGAAGTATCTCCTTCCTCCGGTTCCGCCATGGCGTGACGGGGCTCCGCGGAAATCATGACTCCAGGGGCGTTTTGCGGGGAATGACCACGTGTTTTCGTACCGACCACTGGAGGGAAACTATCTTCAATTTTTTGGTATGACCGAGCTACGCGGCTTGTGGGGCGGGAGGTATGGTAGTTACCTGTCTCACGTTCGGAAGTTATAGTTTCGGGTCCTTTCATCAACATGGAGTTATTCTCCCTACTAATGGGCCGGACGAATGCGTTTATCATCTCGGATCATTGTCACGGGACCAAGCGGATTCTCCTGATCATCTTCTCCCTTCCCGTTTCCGATAGGATTTGAGTGAAAATCGGAAGGTGAACTAGATGATTCTCGATCGGAAACTTCCTTCGGTGCGATTCCCTCTGGCTGGGACAAGGGTTGATCCGCTATATCGAGGTGGAGATCACAAACGTGGTTGGGGTGAGGTTGGGATTCAACCATTTCAAATGATGTTTTACCCTTCACCCTTGGAACCCGAGTCTGCTCAACAAGAGGTGGTGCTTCCGATACGGGCGTTGGACAAGCTTCCACATGATTATCGATGAGATCCCTCCCCAGAGTGCGATTTCCCACGGGGCCCGCCAAACGAAGTGGGTGCGTACGAGCCTTCTCTCTCACGGATGCCGCAGTACGATTCGTCGCGGGTGATGCGTCAGATCCGTTATCCGTGATTGTAATGCAATAATCCGCATGGTTTAGGGGGGGAGGCAGAACCTCCGCAGACCACATCGCCTGAGACATCGAGTGATATGGTATCATATTCATGAGGAGCATTTGATTCTTTCGGCAATTTAGCGGTCTCTCCCACCACGTATCCACCACGCCCAGCTCCCGCGGGCGGCCCCCCGGCTTCCACACGATCGACTCCTCCATAACCCTTGTGAGTTACATCTTCGGGCCGAACATCCTCATAATGATGATCCTTGGATTGCAAAGTATCTATAATAGTAGGAATAAGGGGTCCCGTGGGGGTAAGAGTACTATCATGTTTGGGGTCGCACCCAATTTGTAAAACGCGCTTGCCACGTCTCGCCAAAGCAATTGGGGTGTTACAACTTATGGTTGATTTACCTGTACCGCCTTTACCATGAACCGCTATTTTCATGCCAGGATCATCCTATTGTTTGTGAGACTCCCGGATCATTGTCTCTCGGTCGATCGGTAGAATTTTCTTCCACTTCCTTTGATCAATCCTTTGCGGCGTGCTATTCGGTCGTAGATTATGGTAACGTACCACTATTAATAGTTACTCCTGGCCACGCGAGTACTAGTCATATCTGCCGGTTGTATCCAAAACTATCGAACGAGGGACGGTCAGTTTTTAGTGGTGGCCATTCCCATCCATAGGTGAGCTCCGCCCGGGGGCAACCGGCGCTCGCAACAACGTGTGTAAAATGGGGTGCGCCAGACTTATTCACTGATTATTGATGGAGCCCGTCACCCGCCGGCGGGTAAATAGGGTCAGCCCTCGTTGCCGGGGCGGACAGAATAACAATTTTATGTCTATGATGGTGTATCGTCGCGTGGCACAAAATGGCGCGGGGTCTATACGCGATATAGATTATGGCGGAGGTGACCGCCACAGGCCCTGTGGCCGATAAGGATGGTTATCGTATGCTGCATCTGCAGCAGGAGGATACTCGCCAGCGGGCAGCAACTCCAGCCAATGCGCCGTGGCCAACCGGACGCCTTCCAACGACCACACCATGCAATATGCGAGCGGCCACCGCTTGCTAGACGTCCGACACGCGGTCACGGTGCAGGCCTTGACTCGTAATTTCCGTGAGTATGTGCATAGCTTGCAACTTCTGCCCATTGCGCGAAACCACATTATGTGCTATAACGTATTACATACCAACCAACAATTTCTACAAGATTGGGACGCCTGCCGGCTCTTATGGTATGTCCCGTAACCTCTTGCACCTGGGCATTACTAAAAGACAATGCTATTTGGTCCCACGGGGCGGGTGCCCACCATCACTAGTGCAGCGATCGCCCGGGTGCACCCCATCGCGCAACGGAGTCGGGGGCTCGATAACCGCATAGTGCTTGGTGGTGGCGGAGCCCCAGCTACAGACAAGGTGGCGGAGTTAGCCACCTCATCCAGTTGGCCGGGATAGCTCAGTTGGTAGAGCGGAGGATTGAAAATCCTCGTGCCACCAGTTCAAGTCTGGTTCCTGGCGTTTTAGCCGCGGGCGCCCCGTGCTCGCATTATATTGTGCAACGGTGAGTCATGACCGTCGTTCTGTGGAGAAAGAAACGGAAGAAGTATTGTCCTCCGAGCGAGTCCCATTCCCGTCGGCCAACAGCAGCTGGCAGTACCCATGCGCCATTGTTTGCCCATTGCCGTAACCCCAGTACCGTTGGCGCCACCCAGATCGATGTCGATGGCCACCCGTGCCGCTACATCTACCTTCATAGGTATCCAGAGATTTTTCGGCTCATACACCATATCTATGTCTGGTGGGGCACGCACATCGGAGCTTCGCCCCCACTGTTCGACAGCCAAACGTAGCTGGATCTTCCTAATAATTTGGCGGCTCCAAATCTGGCTTTGTGTGTACCATGGCCAGACGGATCTGTCATTGCGCAATAGTGGTATGGATAAACCGATGAAACCTCATTAATGGGCCGACGAAGTATAAAAATCCGTGAACTTGTGAGTTAAGCACCCTGCCGTTATATATCTTAGTGGGGCCCCCTCCGCCCAAGTAGGGGCCACATTATTCACTACTTCTTTCGCCGGAGCGCCGCGTATGCTGCAAGCGCTTTCGCTGGGATCCCGAGCAGATTCATCATTGCCCCCCCCCGCCCGGTGGTGGTTACAATATATGTGGATAAAAGCCTACTTAACTCAGTGGTCAGAGTGTCGCTTTCATACGGCGAGAGTCATTGGTTCAAATCCAATAGTAGGTAAATCTAGCCAGACCCCCACCTCCCCCTTTTGCCAGGGGCAGCCTAAGGGGAGGAGTCCAAACAGGAATATTGAGGTTGTAACTTTTGAAGGTCCCGCTCGGGAGGGTGACCCTACCCAATTTCCCCAGAGGCGGGAGTTGCGGCGATCGCGTCTGGTCGTGCCTTAGCTCTCCGAAATGCTAAATTAGCCTCGATAGTTTGTCTTCTCCCCTCGGCTCGGGCGAGCTCAGCCTGAGCAGTCAGGTGGCTCTCCTTAACCTGCTGGGGATCGAGATCCGCAGCTTTGTCCGCCTCATTTACCAGTATAGTCACCCGATTATCGTCTACCACAGCGAAACCGCCCATCAAAGCCAAAATGGACCATCGTTGCTCGATACGTATCTTCAATATCCCAATGTCCAAAGCCGTGAGGAGTGGAGCATGATTAGTCAATACGCCGATCTGGCCGCTAATGGTATATAGAATTACCTCTTGAGCCTCTGAATCCCAGACAACTTGGTTAGGGGTCATCACGCGTAGGTTCAAAGTCATTTATTAATATCTCCGTTTGTGAGACTACTGCATTGCAGCCTTTGCGGTTGCTTCATCAATGCTACCCACCAAGTAGAAAGATTGTTCGGGAAGACTGTCCAACTCTCCCGATAGGATCATTTGAAAACCCTTGATAGTTTCCGCAAGAGTGACGTATTTCCCTGGGGAACCAGTAAAAACCTCTGCCACGAAAAAGGGTTGTGACAAGAAACGTTCTATCTTTCTAGCCCTCGCCACAAGCAAACGGTCCTCCTCCGACAATTCATCGAGTCCGAGAATAGCTATAATGTCTTGAAGTTCCTTGTAACGTTGCAAAGTTTGCTTCACCCCTTGCGCGGCTCCATAATGTTGTTCGCCCACAATCCATGGTTGAAGCATGGTAGAAGTTGAATCCAAGGGGTCTACTGCTGGATAAATGCCTTTGGCGGCTAATGCTCTGGAAAGTACGGTGGTAGCGTCTAAATGTGCGAATGTTGTGGCGGGAGCTGGGTCGGTCAAATCGTCCGCGGGCACATAGACCGCCTGAATGGAGGTTATGGATCCTTCCTTCGTGGAAGTAATTCTTTCTTGCAAAGAACCCATTTCTGTGCCGAGCGTAGGTTGGTACCCCACGGCGGAAGGCATTCTACCCAATAAAGCGGAAACCTCGGATCCCGCTTGAACAAATCGGAAAATATTGTCAATGAATAGAAGTACGTCTTGCTTATTATGATCCCTGAAGTATTCGGCCATGGTTAGGGCGGTTAAACCAACCCTCATACGAGCTCCAGGCGGCTCATTCATTTGACCATAAACCAAGGCCACCTTTGATTCGGAAATATCCTGTTCATTAATAACCTTCGACTCTTTCATCTCCATGTAAAGGTCGTTCCCTTCTCGGGTGCGCTCCCCTACCCCACCAAATACGGACACACCCCCGTGAGCCTTAGCAATATTGTTGATCAATTCCATGATTAGTACTGTCTTCCCCACCCCCGCTCCCCCGGACAACCCAATCTTTCCCCCACGGCGGTAAGGGGCCAAAAGGTCTACTACTTTGATCCCCGTCTCGAAGATAGATAGATTGGTATCCAGCTGCGTGAAGGCTGGAGCGGTTCTATGAATGGGAGATGTTGTGCTGGCACCCACGGAACCTAAATCGTCGACGGGTTCTCCCAAAACATTAAAAATTCGTCCCGGAGTAGCTTCACCAACGGGCACACTGGGGGGAGCCCCCGTGTCAATAACTGTCATCCCCCTTGTCAGGCCGTCCGTCGCGCTCATAGCTACAGCTCTAACTTCATCATTTCCCAACAATTGTTGTACCTCGCAAGTGACTTTTATTTCTTGGCCAGCTGGGTCTCGCCCCTTGACTATAAGGGAATTATAGATATTAGGCATCTCACCGGGGCAGAAAGCAACATCCAGGACTGGGCCGATAATCTGGGTGATACGCCCCGTCCTACCGGCAGCTGCGGTGACCCCCAAAGCAAGAGTATTGATTTCCGTGAGATTCCAGTGGTATTAGAAGATTTTCTGCAAGCCAATTGTACGAAGAAAAGTCTTTGGTATCAGATCGCTTGGTGGAAAAGGTGATGGCATCCGGCGATTTTAATTAAGCGTGTCTAGTATGGGTCGGCTCGTAACTTTTGGTTTTTCCCGTCCACCTACCCAGCAAAACAATAATTCGCATGAAGGGGTTGCTCTAATGGGGGGCCTGACTTTCCTCGCCCGGTTAACGCTGCCTTTTGGGTAAGTTTGTTCCGGGCGGGGGTTGCCACCGCCATATGGTATGATCCCGAATAACTCGTTGTCCCCTGCGCCGCCCGCGGCATTCCAGCTTCCCTCTGAAGATATTTTGCTTGTCCCACCTGCCACTCGTCAATCAACCAGTTTAACGCCTAATGAGTTCCGGGTCAATGCCAACGCATGGTAATTGGTCCGGCCGCGACCCGCGGCGGAGCCGGCCGGCGGTCAAGCAATATTGTGACTGCCCCGCTTCGTCCTGGCGCTGAGGGCACTGAGGTCACCATTTTTTGCCTTAGGTATAGTGCGGCCGAGGACAGCTATCTGATAGGGCAAGAGGGACTGGCTGTTGGCGAACACTATGAGGACGGGGGCGAATGCTCGGGCCAAGTAAAATACCGTCCATCCACCGCCGAAGGAACGACTCGTACGAGTATTCTGTAAATACTGATCAGGCTAGGTTGCGTGACATCTCGGGAACAATATACAATAGTAGTGCTCCACCATCGAGAGAGACCTCTATTGTATCGCCCGGCAGCCACAGCCGGAGTCGCTCCCACCCCATGGCCGGTAAGTACGACGAGGGGTTTACCACCCGCAATCGATGAACTACTGTGGGATGCTTCACGCGTCGAGCAGACCTCACCATCCTGGCAAAACTGATTGATTGAACTTGGGGGAGGAACCTATGTCACCGCAGACGGAAACCAAAGCAAGTGTTGGATTCAAGGCCGGCGTTAAAGATTACAGATTGACTTATTACACTCCCGACTACGTGACCAAGGACACTGATATTCTGGCAGCATTCCGAATGACTCCGCAACCCGGCGTGCCTGCTGAGGAAGCGGGAGCCGCGGTAGCCGCAGAGTCGTCCACCGGCACATGGACCACTGTCTGGACTGACGGGCTTACCAATCTTGATCGTTATAAGGGTCGATGCTATGGCATTGAAAAAGTGACAGGGGAAAAGGATCAATATATTGCCTACGTGGCCTATCCCTTGGATCTGTTCGAGGAAGGCTCCGTTACCAATATGCTCACCTCCATAGTAGGTAACGTTTTCGGGTTTAAGGCCCTGCGGGCTCTGCGCCTGGAAGATCTGCGAATTCCTCCCGCTTATTCCAAGACCTTTCAGGGTCCGCCCCATGGTATCCAGGTCGAAAGGGATAAATTGAACAAGTACGGCCGTCCCTTGCTGGGATGTACCATCAAACCCAAACTAGGTCTGTCCGCCAAGAATTACGGCAGAGCCTGCTATGAATGTCTTCGTGGTGGACTCGATTTCACCAAGGATGATGAGAACGTAAATTCCCAGCCGTTCATGCGCTGGCGAGACCGTTTCGTATTTGTAGCAGAAGCCCTTTATAAGGCTCAGGCTGAAACGGGCGAAATTAAGGGCCATTATCTGAATGCAACCGCGGGCACATGCGAAGAAATGATGAAAAGGGCACAATTCGCCAGGGAGCTGGGAGTGCCTATCATCATGCATGACTATCTGACAGGAGGGTTTACTGCAAATACGAGTCTGGCTCATTATTGCCGAGACAACGGTCTACTCTTACACATCCATCGCGCGATGCATGCTGTTATTGACAGACAAAGGAATCATGGTATGCATTTCCGCGTATTGGCCAAGGCACTACGTATGTCCGGCGGAGATCACATCCACGCCGGCACCGTAGTGGGTAAGCTTGAAGGGGAGCGCGAAGTCACTTTAGGTTTCGTGGATTTGCTCCGGGATGATTATATCGAGAAGGACCGGAGCCGTGGTATATACTTCACCCAGGACTGGGTTTCCATGCCCGGTGTCCTGCCTGTCGCTTCCGGAGGCATTCACGTTTGGCATATGCCAGCCTTGACCGAAATCTTTGGGGATGATTCTGTACTACAATTCGGGGGCGGAACTTTGGGCCACCCCTGGGGAAACGCACCGGGCGCAGTAGCCAATCGTGTAGCCTTGGAAGCCTGCGTGCAAGCCCGTAACGAGGGGCGCGATCTTGCTAGTGAGGGTAAAGAAATTATTCGTGAAGCTAGTAAGTGGAGCCCTGAACTAGCTGCCGCTTGCGAGGTCTGGAAGGAAATCAAGTTCGAATATGAGACGGTTGACACCCTGTAGACAGCTTGAGTGGGAACATGCTTAGCGTGCGCCTCCCGGCAGAACTACTGAATCAACCTGGGCCGAATAGATCGGGCTAATGGTTTGTGGCTGGCTCGACCGGCCGCCACCCCTTGGTCTCCCACAGTTTGGTTGGGGAGGGATGTGGAAATCCTTGGGCGGGCCGAGGGCCCGCCCATTTTCATTGGGAAGGTGGAGCACGGGATATTTAGAGGGGATGTCGACCCGCGGAGCAATAATTTATTCGGAACCAATTGTGCGTCCACGGAGGAGGAATAACTTCCGCCCCCCGGGGCGGGCGCCTTCAATTCGTTTGTGAGGCGACTGACTCACTCATTACACATGCAAGTGGCACGCCGTCATCGCTGGTCCTATTGACTCTTCCATGTGAGAAAGAAAAAGGTGGGGAAGCTAGGTGGGGCGGCATTACTCATGCTTCATTTAACGGATGATACGTCCACTGCACCTCCTTCCCCTGCGAGCCACAAGTTTGGGTTCGCGCCCACAATACGGGGCGACGCCAGTTGGCCCGCGGATGGATACAGGGCTGGGGAAACAACTGGCAAGATAGGAGGGCGCACCCCCGAACTGTTACGTAGGTGATTCGTCCGAAAAAGGGCGGCACCACAGGAGAGGAAATACTCTGCGTTAGAGGTGCAGGGGTCGACATGCACTACACACGAAGGACCCCTGGTGTGGCTCCGAGGGGACTGCGGATGACACCCGTTACAAACTGCCGGAGGTGCGGATAGAATTGAACCCCCGACTGACTGATCTTGACACCCGCCCCTTCAACTAAGGCACGTTCATCTGGGGCACTCTTGGACCTTGCGACGGTGAGGAGTCTCATCAGGGCCACGTCGCCATTTGCAAGGGACAAACAATGAGATTGACTAGTGCCGTACGGACGGGCATGGATGAACTGAAAGGTTCTCCGGCGGCCGGCACCCGGCCAGCGGAGCTGTGGGCCCCATGTATGGCGGGTAACACGAGTCCCACAGGGTTGCTCCTCTTGGAAGACACCCCATAAAACCCGCGCTGTTAAGTGAATGATTGCCAGCCACGTGCCCGGCACGGAAAGGGAAGGAATATTAGGCCCGACGCAAACGGCTAAGGTTCCGTGCTTTTCACCCGCAGATTTGTGCACAGGCGGACAGGCATGGTTGTTATTATGCATAGTATAATTATTCCATCCCACAGCTGGTAGAGCCACTCACAAGTTTCGGCATGTCGGGAGATCCACTTGCTGCTGAGCCCGGGGCATACGCAGCGCCCATGGGCGGGGAGAACATGATTGAGCAAACGTTGCATCATGAAACATCTATTATTAATGGGTTTCAAGGTTCTCAATTAGCCAACTGTTCAATTCGCTCGGTCTATTCAATTTTCCCGCTTCACTAAAGAATGTGGCGTCGCCACGGCTACTCGATAATAGAGTTGGTATCGCCGGGGCAACCGTTGTTGCTCGAGCAACCACCGGTAGTATACATATTTCAATCCTTAGTCGTAAGCAAGTTGTTGACCCGACGACAGATATTCGTGCCGTCCTACTGCGTCCCACTGGTGCTAAGGTTATAATTCTCTACACAGGAATGGGTTTCCATGTTGGTACAACCACATTTTGGTGTTGGACGTGCCGATAGCCCGCCCGACGGGCCCGAGGGATGATCCCGCTTGGTTTGCGCCCTAGCAACAGTAGGCAGAGATTCCCAATACGTGTGTATGAATAGTGAATAAGCCCTCCGTCCATGGGGTGGGGGTTTGGCAAAATATTATTCCCGCCCGGTCCAGCCAATTATCGGCGGGGCTAAGTTGTAAAAATAACATCCCCATATTAGTTAGCTGAAGAGAGTTCGTCAGTTGTTCCGCCCGCTCCTGCGCACAACCCCGAATACCATCTTACATTGGTGATTACCACATGACAGCTTTTCATTCACCCTCTGTACCTGTGCCTCCAGTGGGTTTAGTTTCACCAGCTATCACGATGGCCCTCCTGCTCACATACTTAGAGGGGGACGAGATTGTATGATACCCCGTGTGACGCGACTTCGCCGATGCATTCCGTCGGTTCACTTGCTTGCCGTCCCGCCCACGATTGTCTGACGGGTTAACTATCTACTCATTTCCCTTCCCTCGAGCCCAACCTCATTCCGCAAGTCCCCGTCCTCCCTAATTGCTCCCAATTCAGTGGGCTCATTCTTGCTGGGATGAATTGCACGTTAATACTCGGCCGATTCCCCGTGTCCATCCCACTCAGGACGTGTGGTAGTGACTCTTAACGGGCGTATATTGTAAGGTTCGGGAGGAATGATTTTTGGCAATCCGCCGAAGGTCCGCGAGGAATGGGAGGGAACGATTTGGTCCCCGTGTGTTATGCATCAACAGCTGGCCCCAATCGGGAGGAAAGGAACTGTCGCCTAGGATTGCTAACACCCCGTCCCATAGGATTTGAGATCTCGGAGACCCCGCCATGACGAACCAGAAATATGACTGGCTCTGGGTTGAACATATAGATGGGTCTCGAAGAGTGGGTAATTCTCTTTGGGCCCGCGTAACCCTGCTGGGCGCACTCGGGTTTCCTCTGGTCGGAATTTCTAGCTACCTCGGTAGGGAGATAATGCCCCTGTTGCCTCCCCAGCAGATTCACTTTGTTCCGCAAGGGGTCGTAATGCCTTTCTACGGTATCGTGGGTGTGTTTTCCGGCTCTTACTTATGGCGCGCAACCCTGCTGGACGTGGGTAGCGGCGATAATAGGTACGACAAGCAAGGAGGAATTATTACCCCGTCCCGTTGGGGATTCCCCGGGGACAATCGCCGAATCCACGATCGGGTACCCATTAAGGATGTACAAGCAATAGGAATGGAGGTTCGGGAAGGTATCCACCCCCGTCGCGTACCCCACATGAGAGTGGGAGGTACACAGAGTGTCCCTCTGACTCGCCCTGGTGAGTATCTGACCCCTGGCGATACGGAACAAAAAGCTGCCGAACCTGCACGTCCCCCGAGTGTACCGATTGAAGGGCTGGATCGGAGATAAATCTTTGGGCGGGGCATTAGCATCAAGTCATGAATAAATAGCAATTGATGGATGCCCAAGAATGAGAGCAAGACTCAGATACCGGCCCAAGGAAGTGTGGGTAGCACTTACGAAACTGGGGACACATCGGCGGATGGCCCACCTGTGGTTATCAAACACCCTCCCTCGATCCCTGGGTAGAGCTTATCAGGCTACCAAACAGATGCGGAATATCCATAAGCACATGCCCGGCGGGGGAGTGCCATTCTGGCATAACCCCTCCCAGCGAGCCATCATTTCGTACGTGGGCACAGAAATCGGCATATCCGTATCCATTGTATATTGTAGTGTCTTGAGCTGCAGAATCATCATTTACCTATTAGGCATTTCAAATAAATTTGGAACGGCCTCCCCACCGGGGATGGCACTAAGTAAATTGACTGAAGGGGGCGGTACGGAACGAGTGGATAGGAGATTAACTCGGATCGGGACAACTACGAAGGATTCGGACAATCAGAGAGGAACACTGCTACCACCCCCGGCAGCCGATCCCGCAGGGAGAGTTTTTCATAGCGTGGAATGTCAACAGGGAAACGGCCCGGAATTCGTCGTTCATCACGATGAATCCGCCTTCACAGTTGCTGCACCTTGCAGCCTCGCAACCCATAGGTTCCGTGCAGGGCTTGGTGGGCGGCCAAGCTTGGGGACACTCTGGGCATCGATTCAAGTGGCTGAATATCCTAAGGGGGAGGCCTACCCAATGATTATTGGGCCTTTCCTCATCGCCTGCGTCGTAATCCCGGTCTCCCTCCTCAGCCGGGGTCTGAAACCCTGGATCGCTCATCGGTGGAATACCCATCAACCTGGGGTCCCTCCTGGGCACGGAGATGAGCTAGCCACGGGTGGGCCGCGGGAAGTGGAAGAACTCCCCCGGTCATATGGAGTGTCATCAATCCCTGAGGGATATCGATCCCGAAACCAATGTTTAGCCAACATGAAGTACGAAGGCACAATGCAATTAGTAGGGATGCGCAACGAGGATAGCATTCAGGCTATTCCAAATTCATCGACGGGTATCACCTATTCCGTCATCTTAAGTGCTTCGTTGATCCCGAATGAAGAAAGGCCTGCCTCTACCAACATGAGGGCGCGCGAGTTCGTTCGAGACTTGAGCGACACAGTGAAAGCTCCCCCCATTCTACTATTGACTGATCCATGCATTGGGTTCCACCCGCCCCATGGCCGGGGTATAATTATAGATACCCTTTCGGGACATTTGGGATTTGTTCCTAACAGATACGTGATACCCCGTCTCGTCTCAACTTCCCCCGTCATTTCAGATACAGCTTTTAAGCATTGGATTCCTCGCTACCCGAATCGTATACCTCCCCCAATTGCAGCCACTCACCATGCTACTAATGAATGACCCATATGTTTGGTCCGCCAACCATCAACAGAGATGCGGGAACAGACGGTGCGTCGCCCCCATGGGATGGCCACTCTATCTGCCCTGGATCGGTACGGGGGAGTAGGAGTATACTCTTATCGTACTGACCAATTCTGCGTTTAACCTTGCTGCGCCTCCGCGATGGCATGGCCGCAAACACGTGGAGCCTCCGGCGACAGAACACCCAGGGCGCACATCTACCCCGTGAAAATGTTTGAAACAAATAATTGGACTACGCAAAAAAATACTCATGCCTGGGTTAAGTCAATTACTCTATCAATCCCGTTCCCGGTCGCAGTGGGCGTAGCAATAGCTTGGCCCTCTGCTCCGAAAACATATCCGATTTCTGCGCAGCAGGGTTATGAGAACCCTCGGGAGGCCACTGGGCGTATTGTATGTGCCAACCGCCACTTGGCAAAGAAACCTGTGGATATTGAGGTTCCGCAGTATGTACTACCGGATACCGCATCTGAAGCAGCCGCTAAAATACCTTATGACGCGCGAATCAAGCAAGTATTGGCCAATGGTAAGAAAGGAGCACTGAACGTGGGAGCCGCCCCAATTTCACCGGAAGGATCTGAATTGGCCCCCCCTGATCGTATTACCCCCGAAGCGAAAGGGAGAGTAGGTAATCTCTTCTCCCAGGCCCATCGTCCTGATAATAAAAATATTCCGGTGATAGGTCCCGTCCCCGGGTCGAGGTACAGCGAGATCGTGTTCCCCATTCCCTCACCCGACCCTGCTACCGATAAAACAGCTCATTTTTATAAGTACCCCATATATGTGGGCGGCAACAGGGGAAGGGGGCAAATTTATCCGGATGGAAGGAGGAGCAACAATACAGTGTACAACGCTTCAGTCGCCGGCAAGGTCAGTAAGATTCTGCGCGGGGAGAAGGGTGGGTATGATATAACAATTGATATGCCGGACGGTCGTCCCGTGGTTGAGACGGTGCCGCCCGGGCCAGAACTCATCGTTTCGGAGGGCGAGTCGGTCAAGGCCGATCAGCCATTAACGGATAATCCTAATGTGGGTGGGTTCGGCCAGGGGGACGCGGAAATAGTACTTCAAGATCCGTCACGCGTTCAGGGTCTTTTGCTGTTTCCTGCATCAGTCATTCCGGCACAGATATTTTTAGTACCTAAAAAGAAGCAGTCTGAAAAGGTCCAATTGGCCGAGATGAATTTTTAGCTGGGTCCTCAATGCTGCTCCGCGTCAGCACTGATGGGCTAGACCTCGAAGCTGCTCCGCATCAGCACCGATTCACTAGGTGACTGGGCGGCCGAGGCAGTAGAATCTGTCACGCGTTGTTACATCGGGTTATGCTTCGCTGTGACTGTCGTTCGGGTCTGAGCAGCGGCCATACCCGTATGACATGGTTACGGTTCAGGCCCGACGAATCACTGGGCCGCTCGTGGCGAGACCGGTCGGGTGTCGCTCGCCAGGGGCTAAGGCTTGTGAGTGGGTCGCCCAAAGCTTGTGGGGCGATCACCCAGTATTCTGCTCCACCCAAGCATGTTGGCCCCCAATGCTCGCCCTTCCTCGTGCTCCTCGCAATGCACAGTACGCGACGCGGAGAGCACAGAAGGGACGGTGGGACCGACCGCGCGTAATTCTGGTATCGCCGTTGTTGACGGCGAAGAGAGGAAATTTCCGCAGCCTAGTCCGTAGAAATAACTTGGATGCCGTACGAGCCGCATTATGTTATTTTGCCTGATACGGGACGCTGAGAAGGCACGACATAACTGTGCGTTACCCGAGCCCCTGTCTTGCGCGCGGGGGGTTCGCCCCTTATGACGGGCGGGCGTAGATAGTATCTCCACTGTAATCATCTACCTCTTCACCCGGGCAAGACTCACCTTCGATTTGGATATGGCATAATCCAAATAATCGGAGCCACATGGAATCGTAAGCACCATGACACGTAACTGTTCCATTTCGTACAGCCGGCGTGGCAGATTCATAATGGAGGGCGTACCTCGTCACATCGTCTGGCTCACCCGCTGGCCCATCATTTTGGCGAAACTTGATCAATCATTGGATCAATATTATGCTGCGTCTCACACGCGACGGGCAGGACTCTGACCGGGGCTGGGGCCCCCGGCGGAGGGGGGGCTGGAGTAAAGCTTTGATATTGGTCGGGCGAACCCGGCGGCATTGTTTTATTCACAGTGTAGTGCTCAACTCTTGGGCTTCGGTAGTTAGCCAGCAATAAGCAGCTTGCCTCCGTCCGGCGTCCCAATGCGGGCTAAGGCCCTGGCCCCACCCTCCCATCTCGTAGGGACGACCCCAAACCAGAGTGTGAACCGTGAGAGGAGACACCTACTGAACCGATCACGGGGGTACCAACTGCAGTGCCTATCAGCCACAGAGGAATCCTTCCGGTGGTATTAGCCATTTATCCTACTTCCTTCCACGTCTCACTGGGTAATCATGACGGGGCGTGAACGGTCACGGGCGATCGGAACCCTATCTCCTTCTGTACGAACCAATGAACCAACTATTAACTATTGGCCGGCGCTACTTACTGATTGGAGGAGTGATTGGGGAGTGAAACAGCAGGTACGAAGATTAGTAACAGCCCCCAGTAGAGGCTGGTACGGTTCAGTTCCACACTTTGTTCATTCGGGTTTCGTTGTGTCGTAGCCTCGCGCTCCGGGTATTAGTATTCGCCGCTGTATAGATTGCATTGCTGATATAGACCCCGGGGGGGAGACCGTAGGTACGGCTGGTCCATGAATGGCCGGCCATCTAACTGTAGGGATCGGATAGGTTCTATCTATAGTCGTTTTACCTCCTACGAAGGTCCAGTGAATTCATCGACTTGCTCCGACGAATTGGAACGGCCAGTTATTGGTGGAACGTCTCGTCGGCTCTCCGTGAGATACTCATTTGGTCGAGGGCTTCCGGACACGTCGTAGGCCGAGCCCGTACTGACAGATAACCAACCTGCGATGAACAAGGAAGGTATGGTGATGCTATGGATCACCCAATAGCGAATACTAGTGGTGATGTCGGCGGAGGGGCGTTCTCCCGTGCTCCCAGACATGGTCGGCTTGGCTCCATATTACACATTATTTCTGTAGCCGACGCGGGGCGGTATCAATTCCACGGGGGAGCGGAACCGAAGAATACGATCCACCGAAATTTCCTTGAAACCTTGTTAGATTGCCAACCTTACGCCGAGGGTACCCCCGAGGCATGCTAGACCAGTATAGCTAGTGTCTACCTGACGTGGCAAGGCAGCTCCAGAGTGAATGGGGCGAGCCGGAGTGATAAAATTGCGGGTGGAATCGCTCCGCACAGGCCCATCCCGTGCTCCGTCAGTTTAGCACTGCGCCGTCGCTAGCTCGGCACATAGTTTCCTCCTCGGCTGGTCCACCCGTTGGCGGTTATAGGCCATCCCACCCGGGACGGGGCTGGAACTTACTCGTTCTTTCTTCCTCACGTTGCGCGTATGAGCACGATGAGTGGCGCTTTGAGTAGTAATGATTATTCGTTGCGGGGCCGTGGCCACTACATTTCGCCACGGCAACCACGATGTATTGTGTACGTACTTTGCGCGTGGCATGGCCGGAGACATAATGCAGAATTGGCGCTTCGGCCTGGGTGGAGTCGGCAGTCCTAATCATCCCGCGGATGGGGTCCCCTGGCGGCTGAGTAACCACATCACCGTCAGCCCGGACTGGGGTGGCAGCAGCCATGCGGGCGTACCGATGGAGCCTCCGCCCCCCTCCCTCGGGCGGGGGGGGATAGTACGCCGCGGGCAGGGGTTGGCAGCTGCCTGCCACGACTCCGGTTATGTAAATAATGCCCAACCATGAGTTAATCACCAATATGATGCGAGTGATGCTTGCGCGCCGGTTGGGGCCAGGCCAATGCTCCGCCGATATTCAATAGATGTTGGCCAGTCTGGGCATGAGCCAGAGATTGATCCCGCGAGCTCCGGCGGTCCATGGTTGCCGGCCCCCCCCTCCCACACTAATGCTCGCTGAGGCATGGGTATCTAGGTAGCTGCCTCGCGGCAGTGTATACTGAATCCGTTACTACTGCTGGGAGTTCCCGTTACCGTATTACGTCCACCATACTCAATCATCTGGGATTTCCTCCGGTTGCGTCAGCTTCAGCCCCAGCCCCCTCCATTGGTCTTAATAAGACGAGGATTCCTTAAGACCGGCAGAACTAGTTTATTGGGCAGACCCGCCGATCAAGGAGGTAATTTGTTTCGCATGCAAAACATTGACCCGCCCAAAGGGTTTGTCGGTCGTTACGTAAGTCGACCTATATAGTTATTGAGACTCAGAGCATAATCGGGTACCATCTAGGTTAGATATTATCCTCGTTGGCTCCTGGGGGAGAAATGGTTGAAGCCCCACCATCCGGAATCGTACTGGGTTTGACCCCGATAACTCCAGCTGGGCCCTCTGTGACTGCGTATTTGCAACATCGTCGCGGCGATCGACAATTGGGCCGATGAGGTATTCAAGGACGCTCGCCATACTGCATGCCGCTCCGCCTCCCGCTAATGAAAGAGTAAACTGCGGGTGTATGCATCTCCGATCAGTACAATATGAAGGAACGACTTGCGATCGGTGGATTATTCGGTACGACCAGGGATTGAGTTGTACCTCGGCACACATGCATTATCGATCGCGCTCTGTAGGATTTGAACCTACGACATCAGGTTTTGGAGACCTGCGTTCTACCGGACTGAACCAAGAGCGCTTCCTTCCCTTCATAGGTAGTCACTCAAATCAATGCGATTGATATATAGAAAGTTTAGTGGCGTAAGGGAAAGGTTAATCTCCGACCCATCCATGCTGGATAGCTGTTTGATAAATGTTCTGCCCCCGCACATGGGAGAGCGCTGTCGCAGGTCATACAGGAGCGGTGGGATTCGAACCCGTGGCATCTCTTTATCCGAGGCGAATGCTTAACCGAGTCACACTGCATACATCCCTGCTGATGTTATGGCACCCTCCCCACATCTATATACATTGTACTTTCCTGGAGCTGTTAGACCAAGCCAGCCCGCAGGCCGGGCAGCAACTCGCACCGCCACTAATCTGAACAGCTCCCGTGCCTGCGCCACACGGGATGATATCACACCCGCCCGCAAGGGGCGGCGGTGCGCATTCTTTTGCACATAACATCTGATGCACTTTCATTTTATTTCGCTTGCGCGTCTCCGTAGGAGGCACCGGTTGGCCGCATCCGCGGGGTGATCGATTGTTGACCCGCCCCGTGCCCCTTCCCTCTCCCGCAACAATATAGAATTGGACGGCGGGCGCAAAAACTTCCCCTGCCCCAGTGGCACGGGTGGGGAACTCTTCCCATTAATTCCAAATTTGGGTAGACTATTTCAGATTCAACTCAAGCTGGGTAGCTATCCATTAGTCGGGTAACGAATGGGAAGGGGGGAACTTGCAACGCGGGACGTCAAAACGTATCTATCCACAGCGCCTGTCTCAGCTACGTCGTGGTTCGGATCTTTAGCCGGTTCATTGATCGAAACCAATCGTTTCTTTCCGGATGCATTAATCCTCCCCCTCGCTCGAGGATCCTTCATCATTGCGCTTGGATTGCCCCATATTCATATTTTGCTGCGTCGACTTAGGCCGGTCCCCAGTAGCGTACCTGGCCAAGTCGAACCCATATACAATTTCAAGAGATTGCAAACCCAGACAGGGAAGCTCAATAAGTCTATTTTGCCGATAACGGGGGGTATACGCCTGGGTTATAGAGGTGTATAGGGATTGAGGATCGTCTCCAACTGTCTATTGCCTATTGCAGCGGATGCATTACCCAAGGAATCTCCGCAGGCAGCGTGAAAGGGGGAGACCTCCGGCGAAGGGCTACTCTCCTCTTCTCTCCCCATTCAGGTCAGATTAGGCCCGCCCTTAACCTTCACTCGCTCTCTGCCCCCTGCTCGTCAGGGGATAAATCACGGCCAAGGGTGAAGGAACGGAGGTTACAACCGCTTCGGTATGCACCGGGTGCCCCGACGTTGTAAAGTAACAACGTTGGTGTCAAAGCGGATGCTTCTATATACGATACCCATTGGGAGAACCATTGCAATGCGCCTACCCGGATGGAACTGCAAAAGTTTTGTCCCCACTGTCACCGTCATATCACTCCACGGAGAAGTTAAAGAGTAAAGATTTGACGAGGCCAAGCCCGCGAGTAGAGCTGCAAACGTGTCCAGGTCATCTCATAGGCGTCTGCCGCCAATCGTACCGGGAGAAACTGTTGATTATAAGAATATGAGTCTGCTTCGGAGGTTCGTTGGCAAACGGGGGGGGATATTGCCCAAACAAATGAATGGATTGACCCCGAAGCAGCAACGTCTAATGACAAGTGCTGTTAAGCTAGCTCGCATATCAGCTTCGTCACCTATAGTTAATAATGAGACTTAATCGGCTTCACTTAGGGCCTAACCAGTTTCACTTATACGTAGGGGCCCCCGATCATTACTAGTTTAGTCGCGGCATGCGTTTCATATTTTCATGCAACGTAACCTCTCTGATCCGGTCAGTAACAAAAAAAAAATTCATTCACCTATAACATTTGCCAGAGCGAATCCCTGGGCCCGCCCGGGGAGGTTGTTTTGGCTACTGCCTCTGTCGCCCTAGGACCGCAGTTAAGCTATTCGTATCTAGCACAGCCATCTGCGCAAGCATTTTACGGTTCAGCAAAACTTGGCTGTTGGATAAATGTCGAACGGATCTGGCATAGGGGATTCCGGCACTCCGCCGGGCTGCCGCGTTGATGCGGGTGATCCATAGGCGTCGAAACTCTCTTTTACGTTTGTATCTGTCTCGCTTGGCGGAAGCTAGAGCCCTGACAACCCGCTGGTTACTAGCCCGAACGATCCTTGAATGAGCTCCTCGAAATCCTGATGCAAGTCGAATGACATTTTTCCGATGCCTCCGAGCTACGTAGCCGCGTTTGACCCTGGTCATTGTTGCTCGCCCCAATAAATTTACTAACTGCTAGATACTCGAGCAGGTGGCAGCGGTACCCCATGCATTCTCTGTTACATATCCATCCGTGCATCCACCCCATTTAAGTTGGAATGATACTCCGCCAATGGATCAAACAAAAGAGATTAGACCCGCGTTGCGGGAAAGGAGCTTACCTATACTGCCACACCGCTTTCTAGACCCGCATTACTGAATAAGTATAGTGCCAGGGAAAAGTCCCTCGCTGCTAAGGCCCCCTGCGCGCAAGGAAGGACCCATAGAATATAGAATTTGGCAGAATCTCCACCGGCCATTGGGTTGCCCCGGCCAAAAACCAGGCGCTATCCCCACCGACCAGAGCGAGCTAGGGGCAGATTCATTTACGCCGGAAGTATCGAGGGGGTCAGGCTCACCCACAAGGGGGGAGTTTACCGGTTGCTGGCGCGTCCTCCCTAGGGTAAACGGAAGGGCACGGGAGGGTAATAGCGTGTGCGGATCCAGCTCCACCATTCCAAATGAATGAAATGTTTTGTATGAACGAAATCAATTAGCCACGGGCACCAACTCTATCAGTAGTACGGGGCACAACGGGGTTTTAGGGGTAAGGGGCGGGCGCCCTGCTTGGGTTATTGTCACCCACCCCCCCTGATCCGCTACGTTAGCGCATTCGAAGTGCATACGCCGCTTCAACTCATTAGCCATCCCCCGTTATGTTGTGTTATAGACAGGCGCAGTCCCCCGTTCCAAAATGTTATAGGCAGGCGCAGTCTCAACTCCATCCTTCCCGCAGCGGGCCCTGCAGAGGGTAAAAATGATGCCAGTTTTGTTGGTCAATCCATCTACTCACCACCATCCGAGGGATTTGCATGAGCATCCAAGACTACGATATCGATGATGCCATAAGCCTTAGCTTCTGCTGCTGACATGAAAACATCTCTTTCCATATCCTCGGAGACTATCCACAGTGGTTTCCCCGTTCTCTGTGCATAAATCTTGGTGATGCAGTCACGAAGCTTCAAGATTTCTTCCGCCTCCATAAGGCATTCCCCTGCTTGCCCCTCGTAGAAAGAGCTGGCAGGTTGATGAATCATGACCCTGGCGTGGGGCAGCCCTACGCGTTTGGCAATCTCACCCCCGGCCAATACGAAAGATCCCATTGATGCGGCCAGTCCTATGCAGATGGTTTGCACATCTGGCACCACAAATTGCATTGTGTCATAAACAGATATTCCCGCTAAGACTGCTCCTCCCGGAGAGTTTATATATAAATAAATATCTTGACTTCCATTCTCCCCGTTCAGGTACATCATAATACAGATAGGTTGGTTGGCAATCTCGTCATCCATGTGCTGGCCTAGAAATAACAACCTTTCCCGATAAAGTCGATTGTATATATCGATCCAAACCATATCTTCCTCTCCGGAAACCCGGTAGGATACTTTTGGGACACCAATAGGCGTTTGTTTATCTTGTGGGACTCGGCATGACTTCCCCCTGGGACGAAGGCGCACCAGCAAAGCGATATGTGCGGGAGTCCCCGCACATTCCACCAGTCATATGTTGATCCGGATCAGCAACCGTATGGTGTGCCGACTGGGCTAGACCGGCTAGGTATTATGGTGACCATAGGCAACGGGCCGGTAAGCCGCGGCGGTAACTTCCGCCGATTGAAGAAGTGCTGGCTCCGTGTAATATAACGTAATAAGTGTGTGCGCGGGCCCTCACCTCAGTTGGCTTTCCCTTCTTCCACCGGCACTCGTGTCCGATTCATTGCCGGCGTACCCCGCTACCAATAGACTAAGGGTTCGCCGTAGTCTGCCGCCGATAAGTGAATGTTCAGCCCATAACATAAATGGATGTTTGCCAGGAGTACTGACAAAGCGGGAAAGAGCGGGGATTTATGAGGCAACAAGCCGTCACAAGCATGGACTGGTTGGTCGGTAATGCCAATTCCCCCACAGACCGGGTGCCGGGGCGTTGTTGCACGCCGATCGATGGGGTTAGTTCCGACTCCAAGCGTGTGAAGCGCGCTTCTTTTTTATCTCGTCCCCCGCACATTTTAATAAATAAAACGACATTTGTTTGTGCCCAGCCAGTGGCGTGGCTCGGAAACTGTCCTTTACCCCTTACGCCGAACCCGGTGGCGAGCGAATCTATCTGGTCTGGCTGGAACCCCCACCCAATCATTCTGCTCCTGCTTGGTGTCCTCGGCGCCGTGAGTGGTACCAATATCCCCATTGCTATGCTGGATCAATGAGTGCTAAACTATTTGCGCCAACGCTCCGCACATGGGGAATAGTCGGTTCGGCCAACAATACGGGACGGGGGGTATCTAATGAGCAAACGCTGGATGTCGATCCCCGGGTGACTTAGTCGCGCGGCCGGCGGCATAGTTCTTAACTTAGTTCAATCCAATGCGAGAAAGTCACATAGTGTCCACCTCTCTTCCGAGAAAGGGGCATATGCACGGGTCTGCCCTGGTATCGCGCCCATACCGTTGCCCTAAACGATCCCGGCCGCTCGCTTTCCGTACACCTAATGCATACGGCGCTAGTTCCTGGTTGGGCTGGTTCAATGGCCTCGTACGAATTGGCGGTTTATGATCCGTCTGATCCTGTGCCCGATCCAACGTGGAGACAAGGCATGTTCGTTATACCCTTTATGACCCGTCCAGGAATAACGGAATCATGGAGCGGCTGGAGTATCGCCGGAAAAACCGTCACTAATGCAGGTATTCGGAGTTATGAAGGCGTGGCTACCGCGCATATTGTGTCACCCGGCTCGTTATCTTTAGCGGCTATCTGGCATTGGGTATATCGGGATTCAGAAACATTCAGTGACGAGCGTACGGGAACATTTGCCCTGGATTTGCCTAAGATCTCCGGGGTTCACCCATCCCCCCCAGGAGTACTTCGCTTTGGATTTGGTGCATTTCATGTCACGGGTCTGCCCGGCCCTGGAATCTGGGTATCCGACCCCTACGGGCTGACCGGACGGGTGGAACCAGTAGCTCCAGCATGGGGAGCCAATGGTTTTGACCCTTCCGTTCCCGGAGGAATAGCTTCCCATCATATTGCGGCAGGTATCTTGGGTATATTAGCTGGTTCGTTTCATCCCAGTGTCCGTCCCCCTCAACGATTATACAAATTGCCACGTATGGGTAACGTCGAAACCGTTCCATCCAGCAGTATCGCCGCCGTGTCTTTCGCAGCTTCCATTGTTGCCGGAACCATGTGGTATGGCTCTGCGACGACTCCGGTAGAACTATCCGGTCCTACTCGTTACCAATGGGATCAGGGATTCCCCCAGCAGGAAATAGATAGGAGGGTTCGACCCAGCCCGGCTAGTAACCTAGGGCTGTCTGAAGCTTGGTCCAGAATCCCAGAGAAATCAGCCTCCCACGATTATATTGGGAATAATCCAGCCAAGGGAGGGTCATTCAGAGCGGGCGCAACGGATAGCGGAGATGGAATAGCTGTTGGTTGGTCAGGCCATGCCGTCTCCCGGGACAAGGAGGGGCACGAGCCTTTTGTACGTCGTATGCCTACCCTTCTTGAAACATCCCCTGTAGTTTCGGCAGACGAGGAAGGAATTGTGAGAGCCGATGTTCCATCCAGGAGGGCAGAATCCAAGTATAGCGTTGAACAGGTAGGCGTAACCGTCGAGTCTTACGGCGGCGAACCCGATGGGGTTAGTTTCAGTGATCCCGCCACGGTGAAGAAACATGCTAGACGTGCCCAGCTAGGCGAGATCTTTGAATTCGACCGCGCAACCCTAAAGTCCGATGGTGTTTCTCGCAGCAGCCCGAGGGGTTGGTTCACTTTCGGTCACGCTACATTCGCCCTCCCTTTCCCTTTCGGACATATTTGGCATGGCGCCAGAACCCTGTTCCGAGATGTCTCCGCCGGTATAGATCCCGATCCAGATGCTCAAGTTGAATCTGGAACGTCCCAGAAACTGGGGGACCCAACCACGGAAAGACAATCGGTACTGCAGTATCGGTAGAGGGTAACCCCAGCTTCGGGGCAAGCTCCGCCTGCATCTACTGCGGGTACGCCGGCCGGGCTACACCCCCCCCTATGCCCTCCCCGCCGGGGAGGAAGTACGGAGGAAGCTACTATGTAGCTCCGCTAGATAGCACGAGAGCCGTCCTCACACCCACCGTACATAAAAATGAAGTCCATGGAAGCATTGGTTCATACATTCCCGCCGGTGAGTACTTCGGGAATAATCTTCTCCGCTATATCCTTTCGGGAGCCGCCCAGAATTAGGAGTAACAAATAATCGACGAGCCGCCCGCCCCATCGAGCGACCCTCCCCGCGGGTGACCGCGGGAAGGTCATTCAAAACGAAGGGTTGGTCCCCGTGCTCCCTAAAAGGATCTCTAAGTTCTGCGGAAGGTTGCCCGGAGGCAGTGTACAGAGCGTAACCGGTGGAGCTCACGGGTAAGCAGGATATAGAGATGGCGACCGGAATTGCAGTTTCCGTTGCTGGGTGGTCCTGGGAGAATTCGTTTCCGTTTCCGGAATGATAGTACACAAAGCCAACGAGTTCCAAATATGTAATGAGTTTCATGGCCACACGGACCAATGGCGGGACTAACCCCGGTATCGAACCAAGACGAACTATTGTAGGGAATTTATTGAAACCCCCGAATCCAGAGTATGGGAGGGTAGCCCCGGGATGGGGCGCCGCACCAGTGATGCTTGTCGCGATGGCGCTACTCGCGGTCTCTCCAGCCATTATTTCGGAAATTTACAATTCCTCCGTTCTGGTAGATGGAGCCCTAGTGAGTTGGTGATGACCGCTGGTGCATATGAAACGGATATTCACGCAGCAAGAGCATCTTAGCCTGCGGAATCCACGATGAATCCGCCCTCGCTTGGAGTACGACAAGGGTTCGTGGCCCACCCAGCCTACAATGCTCAGGCCAAGGCCAAATCGACGCGGCAGCTTAATCGCGCGACTACCCAATGATTAGAGGATTCCCGGAATACGGGTGTGCGACTCGCCGAAAACAATCCCACTGAGGGTACGAACTGATCCGTCACCCGTTGGGGCGATACTACCACCTTGCCGCCAGACACAGGGGGAGTTGTTAGCATGCGGAGCGCAAGGTCCGTGTAAGCACTCAGTGAAAAGGACAGGGGGATTGGAACTATGGCCGATTGTGCACCCACTACAGTTTCGTTATTCCCAAGTAACCTGACTCGGTAAGTGGCTCCATCTGTCGGACGAGGATTCCTCAATGATCCCGTTACCGCGACTCCATCTAGTTATACTCACGCTCGATAGGTTGGAGTGTCTCACCATGTCAGGCCGAGTCCGTGATACTGCAGAAGCTTATCACCCACCGCGCCTCCCCAGGAAGCAACTCACCGGAATACAGTAGAGACCCAAGGTTGAACATCTACCAGCTGGATCGTCAACAGGTTAATCCCTGCCCCATATCCGTATACACAAACGGGTCAATGGCAGGGATGAGATTGCTCGAGAAGCTAGTGAATCTAAAGGGGTGCCAACTCGGGAGCAGGGCGGTAAGGGGAGGCACAGGAAGCCCAGAAGCCGCCTTATGCTAATCGTAGTAGTAGTATGATGCCGAATGAACTTCAATTATGTATGAGTTAACTAATATACGTACGGGGAAGTGTTTGTAGAGCGTGCCAACTACTCACGAGGCGCAGCGGCGGCAGTATACGCAAGGTTTTTAGGAACATGCCCCCATATATGCTTAAGCCGTGCGAAGGGAAATTCCCATGCACGGTTTTCGGAGGGGGGGCGCCGAGGGGCGCACCTATCTTCTCGATAAGGTATATGATTGGTTCGAGGAGCGTCCAGAGATTCAGGCGATCGCGGATGACATTACCAGCAAATATGTCCCTCCTCATGTCAACACATCCCACCGCCCAGGGGGAATTACCCCGACCTGTCTCCCAGTACAAGTGGCCACAGGTTCTGCCACGACCTTTTACCATCGCCCGACCGTTGCAGAAGCTTTTGACTCCGTTCGATATATGATGACTGAGGTTAACTTTGGTTGGTCAATACGATCAGTCCATCGGTGGTCGGCAAGTATGATGGTTTCAACGATGATTTTGCACGCGTTTCGCGTCTACCTCACAGGCGGATTCAAGAAACCTCGTGAATTGACTCGGGTCACAGGCGTGATCCTGGCTGTATTAACCGTATCCTCCGGTGTGACTGGCTATTCCTCACCCCGGGACCAAATCGGTTACTGGGCTGTTAGAACCGTGACGGGCGTACCCGAGGCTATCCCCGTAACAGGATCTCCCTCGGTTGAATCGTCACGTGGCAGCGTCAGTGTGGGTCAATCCACATTAACTCGCTCCTACAGTTTACATACCTTTGTATTACCCCTCCCTACCGCCGCATCTATGCCGATGCACTTTTCGATGATTCGTAAGCAAGGTATTCCAGGTCCCCCATAAGCTAAGTGAGACTTGCCGCACACGCGATCGGGGACTATGAGTTTTCAGTGTAATAACCCTAGAAGGGGCCTGAGCCTACCGTGACTCTCGATTATCCCGTTGCCACAGGTATTTGTTCCGAGCAATTAAGATACTATGGATCAAGATCCTATTTGAATTCCGTTGGGGCTCGGGCCAATAACTGATTGATAGTGGATCTCTCACACGTGAAGGATGGATTATGGGGGTGTGCGACCCGAACTCGTAAATCGGCCTTGCAGATACTTCATCATATCTGTCGCGTCGATGTCTAAGGAATGGACGCGTCTTTGCCCCGATCTCGTCTCTATCTATCCACCGGTAGGGGGGTTAAAACTCGGGCGCAACAATATTTTGGGCTCCGAAAAGAAAAAAGAAAGGAAAAAAATGACTTCCATGGCCAATACATTTCGACCTCGCCAAAACCAACCAATGGGTAGCGCGACCGCTAGTTAGCGTAACCTCTCCTCGCCCCTGGGCGGTGGTAAAGATATTTATTTAGATACGATGAGGGAACGCATTCATCCCCGTTGCGCCCTCAGGGCGTAACAGTCAGTATCCGGGGTGGAGAGGAACCTAAGGAAAAAGCAGAGGGGGCCGAAGTATGAACAAGTGAAAGCCCATCATGTCCCAAATTTCATTGGGATTTTCGCTCGGACGGAAGAAATATAGCGACTCACAGGGGAGAAGACCGTCCACGAAGCAGTAAGCTCGCCCACTTGGATACTGAGCGACTTTGATTTGGACTTAGCCCCGCTCCGGGACCTGCGGGTGGGAATGAACGATCCCGCCAGTGGGAGGGATCGTTCCGGAACCCGCCTTTCGGGTACCCAGCAGGACGTGACGAATATTCTAGTCACTGCTTGAGCCGGACGAGCAAAACTCCCCATGTCCGGTTCCTCGGGGGGAAGAACGAATCGAGTCTTTGCCTACCCCAGCAACGAAAAAACCAGACTTGAGTGATCCTGTATCAAGAGCTAAATTGGCCAAGGGCACGGGGCATAATTATTATGGGGAACCCGCCCGGCCTAACGATCCCTTACATATTCCCCCAGTAGTAATCTCGGGTACCATCGCGTGTATCACGGGTTTGGCGGTCCTAGATCCAGCTATGATTGGGGAACCCGCAAATCCGTCTGCGACCCCCTTGGAAATACTGCCCGAATGGCACTCCTCCCCGGTATTCCAAATACCCCGTACGGTTCCTAACAAACTATTAGGGGTTCCTCCAATGGCTGCAGTGCCCGCGGGACCACCGACAGTACCCTCCTCGGAAAACGTTAATAGATTCCAGAATCCGTCTCGGCGCCCGGTAGCTACAACAGTGTTCCCAATTGGTACTGCAGTATCACCTTGGTTGGGTATAGGAGCAGCCCTGCCGATTGATCAATCCCTGACTCTAGGTCTCTTCCAAGATGCGTTATTATCAACTCTTACCTGGTAGGTCCTTCGCCCGATCCTCTTGCCCCCTCCTTATCCCTCAAATGCCCGCCTCCCTGCTAATGAGCCACGAGTCCTGCACCAGGGCTATCGGCTCATGCGTGAACTCCGATGAGATAATGTTAGATGAGAATCCCATCATCTATGGTCACATGGTATGGGCAACGGAAGGAATATTCATCCCAGTCTGTCAATGTCAAGACGAAGTGGCAAGAGCGGCTCCGGTCGGCCCAGCAGTACAAATAGAGGCACCAGTCGTTTCAAACGTTGATCTTAATTTCATTACGGCATGGGCAAGTGATCTGCAGTGCGTCCCCGTATGGCCGCCGCATGATAATAGCTCGGTAAGGCATGACGCCCCTACGGTCCAACCGTTCGTTATTCTTCAAATCCGCAGGCCCCCACGGTGCAGCACAGATCCCGCCGGGGTGGCAGATGCTACCACTCTATTCCCCCATGCCGAGACTCCTATGCCCCCGTCGTAAAGTTCTTACGTCTCTGACTTGCTCGACGGGTGCTTTTCTCGCCGGCCCCGCTTGGCGGGCCATGAATACACCTTCTTTGCCGCAATGCGTGCGGGGTACCGGCTTTCACATTAGTTATTGGCTAGTATTCCCGGAGCGCCCAGTTTTCCACGCAACTATTGATTGAGCCACCGGCATCTTTTGCCCGATCAACAGGGGGGCAGAATTAGGAGTCGCCACCCGCCCTAGAACAGGGATGGTCGTGCGTAAAATCTGTTAATCTCCCGGCTATGCAGCCTCCCAGCGGCGTGGTAGAAAGTAAGCACATTCGTTCGAGCCCGGGCGGTGAGGTTCACGCGAATCTTTCGAGGATAATCCCATTGTTCGCGTGGAGGAGCTGAAAAGGCTTATTAAATTCCAGGAGGCCTCGCGGATTGCCTCCTTGGGAGTGACACTTCCGTTGGTCCATATCTCAAGCAGAAGCATTTCTTTCGTAACCCCCCCGCTATGGCTCTCATAGCAGTGAATACTATAATTAACATTGCGGACGGGCATGAATACGGCGTCCAATGGGAAATCTCCTTTTCGGTACTCTACCATATCCTGTCTGCGGTACCCACAGCCCTTCCCGATTCTTAATCCAATATTCAAATGAATTTTCTTAGTAACAGTAGCTACATACTGTGCAGGATCAACCATTCTAACGAAAGGTGGCAATACAATGTCCTGGGCAGTTACCTTTCCCGGCCCAGCGATAGATATGTATGCCTCTTGTACCACAGGGGGGTTACCCCCAAGCACAATCTCTTTCAGATTCATCAAAATATCATGCACTGATTCCCGAACGCCCGATATCATGGCACATTCATGGTTGGTCCCCGGTGGAAAGACCACGAGGGTTATGCACGCCCCCTCCGATCCTCCCAGCAATGTTCTACGCATGGCGGTCCCAAGGGTATTAGCTTGACCTGCACTGAGCGGGGATACAATGAAACGAGCATAATAAAGCCGCTCACAATCGACCTTGAATTCGGTGCACCTCCAGTATGCGGACCCCATTGCGGCTTGCGTTGCTGCGTCCATACTAAGATAATTCATAATTGCAATGCCTTCCCTGTCTGGTCCACTCGTTCATACGTGCCTTCTCCCCGGAGGCCTACATCCGTTGTGAGGCATAGGAGTTATGTCGCGCACGAGGCCCAAAACTATACCGCTCCCGCAAAGCGCTCTCAAGGCTGTGTCACGTCCTGGGCCCGGACCCGTCATCACTACTTCAGCCCGTTCAACACCTTGGTCAATCAAAATGCGAATAGCGCTATCCGCCGCAGCTCGGGCGGCAAATGCCGTACTTTTCCTTGCGCCCTTAAAACCGCAAGCACCCGCGGAAACCCAAGAGACCACTCGACCCTTTGCATCTGCGATGGTAACAATGGTATTATTAGGGCTTGCCCGAACGTGGGTAACTCCCTTGGACACTTTCCTACGCTTACTCCCGCGCGTGGCACTAATCTTTTTCATGATTGATTTGTTCCCATTGCTCAGATTTTTTGCGTGTGTATAAGATATTGCTCATCGTCGAGCGGGGAGGGATAGCACCGCATCGGCGTTGGATTGGCCCGGCGGCCAGGCCAAACAGACTCTACTATCCCTGCCTCTGTCTATGCCTCGGATCGGGGCAAACTACAGCAATTCGCCTTCGTCTACGGATTAGCCGACAATTCTCACAAATCTTGCGGACAGAAGCACGGATCTTCATGTTTGTAGTCCCCATTTCAGTAGGTTCACTGACTCACGCTCAAGAAATATGCCCCTTACCATTGCATTCGCTTCAGGCGGTTACGCTGACAATATTTATTCCGCATGGCGGGAAGCATTTGTTATGTGTTCCCCATGCCCAGTATTGGCAAATGTTATTAAAAGAAGAAGTTACGAAGGTGTCAAACCCGGTCATCATTCGGTGTCTTGGTGCGGAGCCGGTAAATTATGCGCCCTCTGGTCAAGTCGTAAGGGCTCAATTCTACTTTCACTCCGTCCCCCGGTAATATTCGTATGTAATTACGTCTGATTCTTCCTGATACATGAGTCAGAACCTGACACCCGTTATCCAGGCAAACTCGAAACGTGGCGTTGGGGAGTGATTCAATAACGACTCCCTCCATTTCTATTGAGTCCCGTTTCTCCATCAAGAGGAGATTCTCCCTTTGAAACCATTACCGCCTGTATCTGTAACAGTTTGGGTTTCCGTTCGGCCATGGGGAAAAAAAGAAAAATGGTTCCCCGTACGGGACAGAGTCTAAATTACCACACGTAACACAGCACCTCCCCCCCAATCCGCTTTTGCCGAGCTTCCCGATCCGTAATGATCCCACCGGGGGTTGAAAGAATTACTGTTCCCATTCCGCCCAGCACTCTAGGTATATCTTTATAGCTGGAGTATACCCTTAAGCTGGGTCTGCTCATACGTATCAAAGTAGTTATGCGTGGCTTCCTCAGTCTCCCCTTGTAACCCAGGGTCAGGACTAGTAAATGATTCGTACCTTCTCGGTGCTCCCTGAGATTCTCCAAAAAACCTTCCTCCACGAGAATTCCTCCGATGTTTGTAGTGATACTAGTAGCTGGCACTTGAACCGTCTCTGCCTTCCTTAGGATTGCGTTTCTCATAGCGGTTATCATACTGTCAAGGGCATCGTTGCTCATGGGAGGAGGGTATTGCCAATGTGGATAAGCATTTTTCTTTTCCCCAGAGATAGGATTTGCCTGATCGGGGTGCAACGCCCGGATCCACACCACGCAGGCACGGACAAAAATATTCCACCGCGCCCGATAAAGTTCGTCGGGGCCTCCGCAAGTGAGGGGGCGTTTGAATAAATAATCAGTGGACCCAACTGGAGAATTTTTATTCCGAAGTTCTGCTCGGTGCAGCGAAGTTACCCCTCGTGTCGTGCCTTGGCAGCGTCCCATTCTCTGTGACTCGGCGGGCAGACCTCGGGAAGGGAGTTAGCCGTGAATGATCCCGGCTGGCTCGTACCTTCCGTTGTATACCGGATCTTTATGATCCCCGCACGGGGCGAAGCATAATTGTGGGCCCGCTAAATTATTATCACCCACCGTGAAATGCGGTGGCTTTCCATTCTTCATAATGCTTATGGAGACTGCCACCGTGGTAGCACCTCCCTAATCACTGAGTATCCGCCGGGCCGAAGAACCGAGTCCCATTGGGCTTTCTCTCCCCACCGGCAGCAGTAAAAATGTTGTCACCGGGTGGTAATGTCGTCCCACCGCCAACCTTGGAGCCCTTGCGGGTATACGTCATCATGGCTCTAACCACCTCTGGCCTATCAGGAGGCATATTAGATACCGCTGCCACTTCAAACGCAGCATCAGCTATGCCACTAGCATTGCGATTGCAACTATCATTAGCGCTCAGGAAGCGCTCAAAACTCAAATACACATTTATTCCCTAGTCCCATCACTGCCTGCCGTGTCCGGAGCGCTCCACCAGGGACGGCGGGGACCCCTATCCCCCATGCATGATGGCGGAGGCGGAACGCGTGCGCCCGGCGTCTGGATATTGAGGGTACACCCATTCGCAAGATGCAGGAACATCTCACCTATGTTTTCCCATTCGGCGAGCGCTCATGGGCCCACGTCTTCTTTACGGGTGAGGAACTGGGTGCGTACAGGCATTTTGTATGCAGCTATTCTCATCGCCGCTCCAGCAATGTTTTCCGGTACTCCGCCCATCTCATAGAGTATTCTACCTGGTTTAACGACGGATACCCAATATTCCGGAGAGCCTTTCCCTGACCCCATACGTGTCTCCGCTGGTCTCATGGTGATGGGTTTGTCAGGAAATAAACGTATCCATATCTTCCCGCCCCGGCGGGCGTGGCGAGTGATTGCGCGCCGACCCGCCTCTATTTGCCTAGACGTGATCCAGGCAGGCTCAAGGGCCTTAAGGGCGAACCCCCCAAAGCAAATGCGATTGCCCCGGGCGGATACTCCTCCCATCCTCCCGCGATGCTGTTTACGAAACCTTGTTCTTACAGGGTTACAGTCGATGACTTCTTCGTGTTCCATCTCTGCTTCAAAATCGGACGCGAGGTTTTATCCTCATCCGGCTCCTCGTGAAGATGTCATTATCGTACTAAACACAGTACTATTGCCCCGCTCAACACTAAAAATGTGTTGCCATGTCATGTCACCCTGTGCCCGCACGGGTGGCGGACGAACTAAAACCAGATTGACTCGTGATTTAAGGTCAGTCCGCGCGATCAGTGAGGGAGAATGACCGAATACTATGGCCGGCGAGCACTTCCCTGTGTTTATCGGTTGGCCGCTTCCATTAAGGGGTGGCCGTGGCGATTCCCTCGCGGTGCATGCCCGAGGCAAATTCAGTCGGCGATCTGTCGTTTCATGGGCGGATGCATGCCCCTGCCGGACCCTCCCGGATAGTTGGATCAGTTGGTTAGAGTCGATCAGGCTCCCGTCCCGGTCACTGCTATCGGGGGATATATATATATATATACATATACGTATATATATATATATATAATTCTCCAAGGCTTCCTCCGCCATCCCATTGCGGGGCGATTAAAGCATTGTTAAATTTCTGCCCTTCGCCCACGAGTCCCGTCGTTCCCACAGCTCCCCAGTTGCCGATCGGGTCGTTCGTCCGCGGTGAAGCCCTATACCCGTTATATCTTCCTCTGCCCCGCAGCGAAGGTCAACCATATTAGTATTCGTCGACCTCGGGCTTCTCATTACACGGGGTTACTTCAGGTATTTACACCGAGAGATTCCATGCCTGATTACACCGCGCACCGAAGGGTGATAAGCATTATCCAGCGACCATACGCTATATACGCAAGATATCCTCGGTGATCCTACTTTCTGGGCAACAGCGCGGCTCCTCGCTGCACAAATAGGACTCTATCAGGGGGGGAAGAGCCTTTGCAACAGCCAGAACTACCTGGTTGGCTTAGCAGGACCACGGCGGTACGGAGCGGTGAGTCGGGTTCAGCCGGTGGCTGATCTGGCCACTATCAATTCCCTGGCCCCTAATCAACCGGCCCGAGGGACTACGATCGAGACGAGCCGCACACTAAGCATGGCGTCTTATACAGCACGGTATTGCTTTGCCAACGTATTACGATTCTGTGTATCAACTGCCAATCGCACGCACACCATTCATTGTTTCGGGGGTCGCCGACACCCCCCCGTCGGGTAGGCACAATTCAATCTCAATAACTTCTGGTAGTTACTTATTATATCACGCACGGCGGATCAGCCGGATGGGGGCTCAGCCTTTTGGCCCATCCCTAAGTACCCAAACTTTTATTCCCAGTACTCCGTGAATGGTTTGCGCTGGATAGTAACAATAGTCAATTTGAGCCCGCAGGGTCTGCAGGGGAACTCTGCCCTCCCTGGCCCATTCGGCACGAGCAATTTCGGCTCCATTTAGACGCCCTGCAATCTGTATCTTTATACCTTTACGATCATTCTTCCCCGCTAATTCAATCGCTCTTTTAACGGTTCTTCTAAATGCAACCCGGTTTTTCAATTGCGAAGCCATATACTTTGCGAGTACACTCGGTTCCCCGTAAGGTTTCGCTACCCCGGTCAGGGTCACGTGGACCCTTCCAACCTTATCCGATAAAATTTGTTGCACATCCTTACCTAATTGTTCGATCCCCCGACCGTGGCTCTTGATCAGCATGGCCGGAGACTCCGTACGTGTTTCTACCAAAAGCAAGTCGGTTTTTCTTCCAATTTCGATGCGTTCAATTCCCTCCGTGCCGTCCCTGGAGTCGGAGTGCCGTGTGCCGCCGCGCACATAAGCGTCGATACAATCACGTACTTGTGGATCCTTCGCAATATACTCAGGATAAATCTTTGGTTGTGCAGACCAATTGGAATGGTAATTTTTATTGATGCGAGGCCGGAACCCGAGCGGGTTAATCTTCCGTCCCATACGTTATCCACCCTCCTTCGATACTACTGGCGCAACGCAATATGCCTCTACCAACCGACGCGCCCATCTTTCTGCATACGTCCGTGCCTCACTGCAGGGGCTACATTGCGAGTATGCCTACGCACAGGGAAAGCGCGGCCTTGGGCTCTGGGCCTTATCCTTTTATAGTATCTACCTCTACCCACCCTAGCCCCGACTACGAATGGTTCAGCTTTGCTCAAGCCCCCGGCTTGACCAGCACTCGCGGCTGCCGATACTAGTCGTAGAACGGGGGGGCACGCCCGATAGGGCATAGATTCCAATATCATAAGTGCTTGCTCATACGAACGATGACGAATTTGCTCGACCACCCTGCGCAGCTTACTGGCAGGAATATTGATATGCTTGGCCACTACCCGAACCTCGGCAGGACTCGACGAGCTGTCGCTCTTCGTGGGACGTCACCTCCTGAGAAAATTAGCGACGAGATTTTTTGTCACTACCCACGTGCCCACGAAATGTTCGGGTGGGCGCAAACTCCCCCAGCTTGTGGCCCACCATGCGATCTGTCGTATAAATGGGTGAATGTTCCCGCCCATTATGAACAGCGATCGTATGACCAATCAAAGTTGGTACTATGGCGGATGCACGGGACCAAGTTACTATAACCTTTCCCCCACCTCCCGCGCCAACGCTACCGATCTTCCTCAGTAGGCGTTCGGCCACGAAAGGACCTTTCCGTAGTGATCTTGCCATTCCTAGCCACCTCCCGTCCATTCTCTTCAGCTAGCCCTGCGGCGGAGAATAAAATTATCACTATATCGGTCCGTCCTACGGCTCCTTCCCCCGAGTGCAGCTCGCCCCCAGGGGGTAGAAGGCTTCTTCCTGCCAACCGGGGCTCTGCCCTCACCGCCCCCGTGCGGATGATCCACGGGGTTCATAACGACCCCCCGGACACTAGGACGCACGCCGAGCCAACGCTTGGATCCAGCCTTGCCCCATACCCGGCTATCGGAGTTGGCATTGCCCACCCGTCCCACGGCCGCAAGGCAGTTTTGGGATATTAGGCGAACTTCCCCAGATGGTAGTCCCGGTGTGGCCGACCGACCCTCTTTCGCAATAGGTTTTGCCGGAGTACCTGCCGCTCTAGCTAGCTGGCCCCCCTTCCCCGGCACTATCTCGATGTTGTGTATGACTGTGCCCAAAGGCATTTCGGTTGGGGTAGGCTACTCCCATCCATGTGAAACGGAGGCCCCTAATCCCGAACTGTACGAGCCCCTCTAAAGGCATGCGGCTTTCCGGATGGGGTCCTACCCGATCCAGCAACAGGTTTAGCCTACGAATAAGCGGAAACGGACCATCAAGGATTCTTCACCCTTTGCATCCCGGTTCTACCCTTGTGTCATCCGGCCCATTCTCTAAATGTGGCACCAGAATGAGCAACTTTAGTGAATTACGTGCGCCCACACACTGCCGTGTGTGTATCGGAAGACTTGGGAGGCATACCCCGCAACTATTTATCTGTCACGCGCGCCACTGTTGCGCCCGGCTCCGAGATTGCCTTTGACCATCGAATCGAATGTAAATAACTCCGCGGGCAGGTTAGGTACCCGGAGGGTGAGCCAGCATCTTAAGTGATGATGCGTGCTTCAGGCAATACGTCCTTCTCCATATTGTCCCGCTTCTGTGGTCAATACTATATATGTATATATAGCTCAGCACTCGCCCGCTGTTGTCTCCCGTTGGTACGCCTTTGGGATTGCCCCGTCAAGTGTGGCGCATTTGAACCGGCGCCAGATTTCCGGGTTCTGCTTTGAACCCGATCGGTTCTTACCGGCTACGTGAGTTACTAATTTGAACCGCGCTCAAAGGTAAGGCATTTCCTATTGTAATAGGGGCGTCCGGACCGGTCGTAATGGTATCTCCCACACTGAGCCCCTCGGGGTGCAAAATATAATCTTTATCACCGTCTTCGTAGTGCACAAGACTTATGTGTGCACCACGGTTTGGGTCACGCTCCACGGTTGCAATTTTCCCGAGTACACCCCTCTTGCTGCGCCGAAAATCGGTTTGTCGATACAAGCGTTTGTGGCCGCCCCCCCTGTGACGACTAGTTATAATCCCACGGTTATTGCGCCCCGCTCGACGGGTAAAGCCGGAGGTAGATCCCCTATGGGGACCGGATCGAACTATGTCTATAGAATCAAGCCTGGATTGGTCGCGTGCAACCAGGTTGCGGGCCCTGCCTAAACGGATGACCATATTAACGGGATACATGGTTTTTTACAATGAACCGGCGTTATCCACCTGGTAATGGTGGAACAGAATGATAAGGCTGAAGCGTCGCCGCAACCGTTCACGGTTAACCGGCCGGGCAGCGCTCCGCAATGGAACCCATGTAATTCTCCCCTACTGTGGCAGGGCCAGTTATTTTGACTCAATAGTAACACTCAATAGTAACTGCCATCACGTGAACCGCTCGGTCTGATGTTTCGTTCCAGCCCCACCAGGGCTAAGACCCTCATCGAGGCCATGCTGCGGCTTTCCCGGCGATTAGTTCTGTTCTGCACACAGACACCGAATTTTCCGTTCCTTCGTACGTAATTGATTGATTGATTGATTGCTATTTCCTCCCTCAAGCGGCCACCCATAAGGTTATTGTTACCCAGACGCTGATGCGGTGCCTGCACCCCCCCGTTGATTGTAACAAATTCTATCAGTACTGCATAGCTTTGCGTCCCCCCATGCCAACCGGATATGATGGAGGGAAACCCATAGCTTCTCTGTGCTGGCAGGTACCAGCAGCCATTTCTTCCTCCCCGTCCGGCCCCGTCGTTGCATCAAGCGGTAATTTCACCTGCGGCCCAATCCTCAATTAGGTGCGGTTATTGCTATTTGGTCGCGGATGCCATAACTGGTCGGCTGCCCGGGCCAATCCTTCCTTCTTCATGTGCGGGATATCCGGGTCCCATTCGGATCAGAGTCTTGTCTTTCGGGCCACTGGTGTTCCTCCCTCATATCCAGGAAGCTTTATAATCATCAGTGGCTGCCCAGACCATTCGGACCAGGGGCCACAGGATCATTCCAGCGTTGGTTGGCTAAATGGCCCCATGGTGGTTGTTAGTTGGGGAACCGCGCGGATCCAAATATCGTGTAGCAGGTATTTGTCCCTACAGCAAAATGTTCGGGCCAATTCCAACGGATGAGGGTCGCCGCCATCTTCGGATCCGCGTTATGCCAGGGGCAGGGGGCGACGAGCAAAATGCTTCTGGCAAGGCATGCCGCCAACTTACATTATATATAACGCTCCGTTGAGTCATAACGCGGCATGAACGAGGTGAACGGATTTGTCAAGTGAGTCGGGCGCTCCTCCTCCTCCTCCTCCTCCTCCATATTATTCGGCGATGAACGGGCACTTGACTGGGCCGTCCACCATTTTTATAATGAAGTAGCTTAGGCTTCAGCAATTTCGGTGGCATTCCCGCCTCGTCTGGGGATTAAGCAAGCTCGATCGCAATTTGGTGGGGCGGCATGGCCAAGTGGTAAGGCGTGGGATTGCAAATCCTCCATCCCTGGTTCGAATCCAGGTGTCGCCTGACACGCTAGATTTGCGATTCTCGCTCGGTGGTTGCGCGCTAAATGTGTATGGCGACATTACCCTCATTCATATCAGCCACGGGTGACTCCACGACCCCCATTTTCGCCGTACTGATAGGCCCTCCCGCTGCGGGGCAGGCATGAGCCCCCTCTTGGGGGGTGAGCAGGCCGCAATCACTTGGCTGACGGATTCCTCGTGGTCGGGGGACCCGAGTCTAGCAGTTTCCTGCCGGTGTTTGGAGCTGAGGCAGGGTGTTTGAAATGTACAATGTTAGTAATCCAATGCCCTACAGTGCCGGAAGCTCCTCATATGGTTATACCATTTGTAGCGGATCGTACGCGCCCTATACAGTCACAACATTTCTGCGTCACAATCAATAATAAAGGGACGGGACAAATTCCTGACCGTTTGGCCAGGGACACGGGTAGACGAACAGGGAGAATCTTTATGGATATAGTCAATACTGCTTGGGCTGCCCCGATGGTAGTTCCCACATCCTCTCCTTCGCCTGTGGCACGGGGGAGGAGCGGGCTCCAATGATCGATCGTGATGGATGGTCAATCCATTGGACGCTTATCAATAATTACTTATGTATGGATCCGTCGATCCGAATATGCCTTCTTATGGTTTCACAAGCGTCTCTTGCTGCTCATCAATGAGCCCGACGGGAGTGAGTGATTACCACGTAATCGACGGCTCAATCTGTCCCCGCGCCCTCCCAGGGGGCGTTTCCGACTGAGCCCTTCCCGATCCTGTTGCCGCGACACCTGCTCATTCCCCACCTACGAGCTCGATCATAATGTAGTACCGAATATAGTACCGAAGTTTTGGCGACGGACCAATCGATCTATCCTTCCGTGCCCGGCCAAGTAAATGAATCGGTTCTGCTTCCGGCGTAAACGGATCAGTTAGCTTAGCCATACCGTACCACCCTCTGGCAATGTGCTGCGGGAGGCCGCCTGCCGCGGCGCCACAGGGGTATGCGTAGCGATTCCACCCCGAGCCTAGCTCGGTCGATCCGCTCCACGCTTGCGGGCCCCATCCGCAGCTGTGGCGGGGCCCGTTTCTCGTTCATCCCGGGCTAGATACCCTAGGCGCGTACTCGGCGGGGGCGACCGTATCATAGTTGGGCAAACGGCGCGCCACTGATTTTTGGGCGGGTCACCTACTCAAGCCACAAATAAACAAATAACTTGACTATTCCATAGAATGTATCTATGACCGACCGCGCGGATTCATCTCAATGATGTGGGCCGGGCCCACCTCGGTTGGGTCAGTCACTCGGGCAACTAACTTCTTTAGGCGGTTTCTTCTCTAATCATAAAGTAAAGCTCAAAGACTTGTGTTCACAAGCTAGCGATAAGAGTGGTGCCGTCTGTACATCCCTCCAAGGCTGCTACTCCACTGCCGCATTTCAGTCATAAGAGTGGCGCCATTTTTCTCCTCTCCGCATTCCTCCAAGGCTGCTGCTTCTTTACGACTGTGATGATGCTTTCTTCAAGTAGTCCTCGAAAGCTTCGAGCGTGTGCAAATCGGACCTGTAATGCCTCTGTGTGAACTCGAGCAGCTGCCCCCAACGGAACTCCGTGTGCCTTTGGAAACAAGACTCGTCGCCCAATAGTTCAGGGAGAGGCCTAATCACCTCGTCCACGCCCGGGTTGATGAAGAAGGCGATCGAGTGCCTGGGTCTGTAAGCATGTACCACAGCACGGTGCTTCGCACTCTTGTAACGATGGTTGCACAGTACCTCGAGTATGTCGCCTATGCTGACAACAAGCGCATCAAAGCGAGGCCTCACTGTCATCCATGTGCTGTTCCTGTAGATTTGTAGGCCCCCCACCTCATCTTGATGAAGAATCGTAAGTGCGCACGGGTCTGTGTGAGGTCCAGTGCCAAGCACCCGTGAGTAGTGACTGGATGGCGGATACATGTTCATTCGGTAGATGGAGAAGCCTCGAGCAAAGCACTTGCCGAATGAGTCAGGGGACAATCCCGGGCTGCGTGCAATTATCCCAATCAGCTGCTTCCCCAGCTTGTCCATTGCTTCACAGTAGGTACTGTGTAGAGCACGATATTTCTTGTATGCGGCGTCCAGCTTGTAAATCTTGCGGAGGTGCTCCTCGTCAATGTTAGATAGCGGCGAGTAATGCATAGACAGAGTTTCCTTCCACGGGCACTTCGACTTGAATCTTCCGGCCGACAACCCGGCGAATCCGAAGCTGCTCCCCGGTGCTCGTGAAGCCGCTAGCTTTGCATCCTCAGGCAGCTCGAAAAAATCGCGAGCAGCCTCATGCACCTGCTCCATCAGATTCTTCCCCACTCCGTGGTTTATGACCTGGAAGAAGCCGGTGCCTCTGCATGCTGCGCCAATAGCACCAACCAACGTTTCAATCTCCTCGGAGGAGCCTCCCTTTGTAGCGGCAGATAAATCGATGGTTGGCACATCTTCTTCAGTGGCATAAGCACCGTGCTCAGCCAGTGGGCAATCGCTAGCAGGCCACAGGAAGCAGTCTGCCGGCGGCGGAGTGCTCAGTAGTAGAGTGTCCCGCCGCGCCGTCATATTTTTTTCCTCAATCCCCTGCGAAACAGGCTGCTCATGAAGTGGAGCGCCGTCCCGCTGCGGCATTATTGTCCCCATATAGCTATTCCTCCATAGTTCTTAGTTCTCTGCCTGCCTCCTCTGGAACAGAATAACTGGTGTGATTGCCATTTGGAATAGAATAATTGGTGTGATCGCCACATCGTAATACTGGAACGGAATGATTGGTGCGATCGCCCGTAATACCCGATTCCGGCGGGCGGACTGCAGCATCTTCGCGCGTATATGGAAGCACGGGCGGTCAAGCTCTGTCTGTAGTTCCCTCCGCTAGGAGTTCTGAATTGCGAAACGGTTGATTTGCAACATGGCCGCCCAAAGCCTTTCTCCCCGTGTAGTCTCATCAGCAGCCCTCGCTTCGAGAGGTAGCCCTCGAGCTCGTTCCCCTTGGTAGCTGTGGCATTCTCAGTTTCGTAGTGAGTATCAGCAGGTGGAGCCTCGAGCTGCATCTCCCAGTCTGCCCTCATTGAGTTGGGTTGCCGCCCTGATCGCTCGCCGTGCCCCTTGTCCCCGATTCATCACCGATACACCCTGCCGAGAAAGGAACCCGCTCGTCTGCCCGCTACCAAGCTACGTGCTAAAATAAATAACGAATTACCACTCGGTTGCCCGACCGGTTGCCCGACCGGGCCTAACAGTTTTGCACGGGTCTTATGGGGGTCAAAGACCCGCCACGTGGTCGGTACGGGGCCCCCTCTTATGGTGGCGAACGAATACCTCCAGGGACCACCCCCCATTACTTGTTAATGCTCGGGGCGCGCGCCGAGGAGAGCCAGATACCGCTGCGGAGCCGGGTGAAAAGCGATTCAACCTATGTGCGAGAAGGATCTATCAGATCTGAGATGGTGATGCTAAGTAATATGCTACCGCCCCTCCTCCTCACCAGGAGCGAAAGGCTAGGTAGGTTCTAGCTGTGGCACACCATTCCAGGGGTAATCTCTATCAAGGTCTACGGAGCAGGCAGCCGCGGAGTCTCAGCAGCTTCCTCAAACTTCGTTCCTTTGCGATTTGGCTGGCCGTCTTAACGTAGGGAACGATGAGAGATGCCGTGGGAATTGAGATGAACGGTGCAGTGGCAATAAATGCGGGGATATTTACTTCTTCCGTAGTACCTTTATTTCTCCCGGCCATACATGAATAGTTTAGTCCCAAAGGGGGATGGATAACCACGGCTTATCAAGTCCGATCCATTGTGAGATACCCGATGAAGTAGTGTAGCATAACTTGATTATTCTAGCTACTCCACGTCCTGCTGCGACCACGAGCGCCAGGAAGGTTTATTCCCCGCGACGGCGCACGGCCATACCCGTCCTTGTTGACACGTATTAGCAGCGGTTGCCAACTAATCGAACGATAGACCGGCGGATTCGCGGACACATATCTCTATCCTACAGACCCTGCAGAGGGGATCCAACGCGCGTGGAACACTTGGGCCAGCGCTCGCCGCTTCCTTGGCCAAATACGTTACTATGTCTGACCACTCATTAGTGGATCGTACAGCAGCGATTAGAGGGACCTCGCACGGGATACCCACTGGCCAGAGGAAGGTCTTCCCAGCAATCGCCATCCTTCCACCAATTGGTTATCTCTTGTATGCTGTGGGCTCGGATCGATACTGGTGTAGTAAGTAGTGGTGGCAGCGATAACAGACAAATGGTGTGCCTCAAAGAGGACTTGAACCCCATGCTTGCGAGCACGAGACTTTGCTGAATCCCGCACGCATGTCTACCATTATTTCACCGCCAAGGCTACTCCCGTGTTGTGACTGCTCGGCACCCCGCATGATTTGTTGCATAAACTGGACCTTGATGGGGGGACCGTTAAGCTAATTCTACCAAAGTCTGTTAGCCCAACGTAAGACAAGCTTCCCCCCAATGAGTTGCGACACTACGTGCTCCGGCGGTCAGAAGCATATGCTGGGCCCGGGCACATATGGTCCACGGGACGGGGCGGACCAAT